TTCATAATTAATTTTTTATATATATATTATATTATAATATTAATTTATAAAAATAATATTTATTATTAAAATATTTATTCTCCTTTCGGGGTTCCGGCTCCCGTGGCCGGGCCCCGGAATTATTAATTAATAATAAATTATTATTAATAATTATTTATTATTTTATCATTAAAATATATAAATAAATAAAAATATTAAAAAGATAAAAAAAATAATGTTTATTCTTTATATAAATTATATATATATATATATAATTAATTAATTAATTAATTAATTAATTAATAATAAAAATATAATTATAAATAATATAAATATTATTCTTTATTAATAAATATATATTTATATATTATAAAAGTATCTTAATTAATAAAAATAAACATTTAATAATATGAATTATATATTATTATTATTATTTATAAAATTATTAATAATAATCAATATGAAATTAATAAAAATCTTATAAAAAAGTAATGAATACTCCTTCGGGGTTCGGTCCCCACGGGTCCCTCACTCCTTTTTAAAAATAAAAAGGGGTTCGGTCCCCCCCCCCTCCCGTATACTTACGGGAGGGGGGTCCCTCACTCCTTCTTAATTAAATTATCTTAATTAAATTATCTTAATTAAATTATCTTAATTAAATTATCTTAATTAAATTAAATTAAAAGGGGACTTTATATTTATAAAGTAATTATATTTTTATTATTATTATTATTATTATTTATTTATTTTTTTTTTATTATTTTATTATATATATTATATATTAATACAGATAGAAGCCAAAAGGTCAGGCGCTTTCTTTGGGAGAAAGACCTAGTTAGTTCGAGTCTATCCTATCTGATAATAATTTAATTAAACATTAAAAAAAAGTATATATATTTATCATAATATATTAAATTTTATTACATTACAAATGAACACTTTTATTTATATTTATAAAAATATGAACTCCATATTATTATTATTATAATTATTATTATAATTATTATTATAATTATTATTATAATTATTATTATAATTAAAGAGTTTTGGATACCAATATGATATAATATGATATAGGACCGAAACCCCTCATTTTATCATTTATTTATAATATTATAAATAAAAAAAATATTATATATTATAATAAAATTAATATCATAATATATTATATTATATATTATATTATATATATATATATATATATTCTTTTATAAAATTTATATTCTTCTTATTAAAATTAAAAAGGGAGCGGACTTTTAATTATATTTAATTATAGTTTTTAATCATTGGTTGAGATTTCAAAATAAGGTATAATATTTATATTATTCTTTAACAAATATTATATTATATTATAAAAAAAGATATAATATTTATATTATTCTTTAACAAATATTATATTATAAAAAAGATATAATATTTATATATTATTATTAATATTATTTTTTAGTTCCGAAAGGAGAAACTTATAATTTTTATATCATTATTTATTATTATTTTTAATAATAACTCCTTTTAGGAATTTCCATTTAACCTTCAGCAGAGACTTTCTAATTATAATTATATATATATAAATTTAAATACATTTATAAAAAAGTATATAATATAATTATATTATATATAATAATATTATTAAATGAAGTATTCTTTATTATTAATTATAGGATATCTGGGGTCCATTAATAATTATTATTGTAAATAATAATAAGGACCCCCCCCCATTATCTAATTAATAAATATATAAATAATCATTAATAAATATATTAATAATTATTAATAAATATATAAATAATCATTAATAAATATATAAATAATATATTATATTATAAAAATATAATAATAATAATTTATTATTAAAATATAATAATTTATTATAAAAATATAATAATTTATTATAAAAATATAATAATAACTCCTTTCGGGGTTCACACCTTTATAAATAATAAATAATAAATAATAAATAATAAATAATAAATATTAGTATTCACTAATATAAAATAATAATTATAAAAATAATCATTATTAAAAATATTATTAATTATTAAATTAAATACAATTAATATAATTTAGTTGTTTATATAATTTTAAATAATGTTTATATCAATTTAATAAAATTAAATTTATAGTTCCGGGGCCCGGCCACGGGAGCCGGAACCCCGAAAGGAGTTTATCTATATATTATAATAACTATATGAATTTCATTATTAAAAATAATAAAAATAAGGAATTTTAATAAGAAGTAATATTTATTATATAATATATAAAAAATATATATATATATAAAAATATATATAATAAGTTTTATTATAATATATATTAAATTAATTATTATGAGGGGTTCGGTTCCCTTCCGGACCCCAATTCATCTCATCTCATTTTATTTCATCTCAATATCATCTAATCTCATTTCTTTATAGATTTTACATATATATAAATATAAATATAAGATATTCACATTTATATATAATATAATATAATATAATAGATATTTATTCCTTTTTGATTAAACTAATAATTAATAATTAATAATTAATAATTAATAATTAATAATTAATAATTATTCGGTAGAACTCCTTCGGGGTCCGCCCCGCAGGGGGCGGGCCGGACTATTATTAAATAATTTATAATTTATTATTTATTAATATATTTATATAATATAATATAATATAATATTATATTATTCATACTTTTTATTAATATAATATAATATTATTCATACTTTTTATTAATATAAAGAAAAGAGTTTCAATTATTTATTTATTTATTTATTTATTTATTTTTTATAAAAATAAGAATTAATTTAAATAATTTATTTAATGAAATTATTAATTATAAATAAAAATAATAATTTTTAAAGATGTAATATAAAAATAAATATAATATAATTTAGGATAATTATATAAAATATTTATTATATATAGTTTTTATAAGGAGTTTAAAAAGTGATAATATAATATATAATATTTATAAGTTATTTATATATATATAATTATAATCTTATTAATTATTTATATATATATTTAATATTATTTTTATATAATTTTATATTAAAGTATTATAATTATATATTTAATATTTTTTTTATATAATTTTATATTATTTATTTATTTATTTATTTAAAAATATTATAATCATATATTTAATATTATTTAATATATTTTATATATTATATCTTTTATTGATTTATATATATATAGATTTAATAAATATATATATATATATATATATAAATATTCATTATATATTTATTATTATTATTATTATTTATTATTTATTATTATTTTTATATATTATTATTAATAATATATATATTATTAATTATGGGTATCCTAATAGTATATTATTATTTTTAATAATAATTTATGATTTATGAATAATAAATAAGTAGGGAATCGGTATGAATATCGAAAGGAGTTATATATTATTAATTATTTATAATTATTTTATATATTATTAATTATTTATAATTATTTTATATATTTATAATTATTTTATATAGATAGGATAGATAGGATAGATAGGATAGATAGGATAGATAGGATAGATAGGATAGATAGGATAGATAGGATAGATAGGGGTCCCATTTATTATTTACAATAATAATTATTAATGGGACCCGGATATCTTATTGTTATTAATTTATATATTATTCATTATTATTAATATATATTTAATATAATTAAATATTATATTATATTATATTATTTATTAAAAAAAAATCTATTACTTATTTTTTTTATTAATATATAAATTATTTATATAATTTATCATTTTTATTTATATATTATTATTTTTTATATATAAATTAATATATATATATATTATATATACTTTTTTTTTTAATAATATATCTATATATATAAATTAATATATTATATTTTTATATAATATATTATTAATTATTATTTTAATTTTCTATTCTATTGTGGGGGGGGTCCCAATTATTATTTTCAATAATAATTATTATTGGGACCCGGATATCTTCTTGTTTATCATTTATTATTTTATTAAATTTATTATTATTTTTAATTTATATTTATATTATATAATTAATTATATGGTTTATACTCCTTTTTTTTTTAATAAAAAGGGGTTCGGTCCCCCTCCCTAACGGGAGGGGGACCCTCACTCCTTCGGGGGACTTTATATTTTATTATATAATATATTATATTCTTATAATATATTTATTGATTATATTATAAAATTTATTTTATGTGTGCTCTATATATATTTAATATTCTGGTTATTATCAACCACCCCTATTACGTCTCCGAGGTCCCGGTTTCGTAAGAAACCGGGACTTATATATTTATAAATATAAATCTAACTTAATTAATAATTTAAATAATATACTTTATATTTTATAAATAAAAATAATTATAATCTTTTTTATAATTATATATAATAATAATATATATTATCAAATAATTATTATTTCTTTTTTTTTCTTTAATTAATAATTAATTAATTAATTAATTAATATTTTATAAAAAATATATTTCTCCTTACGGGGTTCCGGCTCCCGTAGCCGGGGCCCGAAACTAAATAAAATATATTATTAATAATATTATATAATATAATAATAATATAATAATTTTATATAAATATATATTTATATATTAAATTAAATTATAATTTTATTATGAAAATTATATCTTTTTTTATATTCTATATAATAAAAATATGTTATATATATATTAATAATAAAAAAGTAGTGAGGATTAAATAAATTGTATAATAATTATAACTCTTAATTATAAAATAAATATATATATATATATAAGTATCCATTTCTATAAAATCTTTTAATAAATATTTAATAAATATTAAAAAAATAATATTATAATATTTTTGTATATAATTCAATAAAATTCATTGGAGGGGTAAATAATAATAATTTACTAATGGCAAGTTATAGTCTTAAAGGTTTTTATTTTTTTTTATTAAATTAATAAAATAATAATACCATTTATATATTCCATTATATATATATATTTAATAAAAATAATAATATCATTTATATATTTTATTATATATTATATATATTTTATATAAAATAATAATAATAAATTTATATTTTTATATATTATTATTAAATAATAATAATATAAATAACTCCTTCGGGGTTCGGTCCCCCTCCCATTAGTATAAGTATAGGGAGGGGTCCCTCACTCCTTCTTAATTAAGAATAAAAAGGGGTTCGGTCCCCCTCCCGTAAGTACACGGGAGAGGGTCTCTCACTCCTTCTTAAAAAATAAAAAGGTGGAAGGACTAATATAATTTTAAATAATAATTAATACTTTAATAATAATTTGTATTTCTTTATTATTAATATATTAAATATAATAATAATTAATATAATTACAATATATTAATATTATCAAATATTAATAAATATATTTTTTATATAATTTATTTATTTATTTATTTATTTTTTTTTATTAAACTAATTATAATTGTAATTGTAATTTCGAAAAGGGGGGGGGTGGGAGTAAATATATATAATTTATAATCTATATATATATATATATATAATTTCTTAATAAATATTAATAAATATTTATAAAAAGAATAATTTATATTTATAATATATAATTTATATATTTTATTTTTATTATACAATTAATATAAAATATAAAATATAAAATATTAAATATTAAATATTAAATATTAAATATTTATTTTTATAGGGGTTATATAATAATTATATTTATAATTATATAATATTAAAAAGGGTATTTTTATAATTATTACATTTTTATTTTATTTATAAAAATATTAATTTTAATAAGTATTGAATACTTTATATAATATAAATATTAATTACATAATTAATAATTAAATAATATTTAATAATATTATTTAAATTTATTATTTATAATTATTTATTTATAAAATTCTATTTTTATTATTATTATTATTTTATTATTAAAGATTAATATAATAATTATTAATATATTAAAAATCTTTTATTATATTAATATTTATAAAAAAGTATTTAATAAAAAAGATGTATAAATTTATAAATTATATAATATTATTAATTTATATAATAATAATATTATAACTTTGTGATTGTCAATTTAGTTAATCATTGTTATTAATAAAGGAAAGATATAAAAAATATTCTCCTTCTTAAAAAGGGGTTCGGTTCCCCCCGTAAGGGGGGGGTCCCTCACTCCTTTGGTCGGACTCCTTCGGGGTCCGCCCCGCGGGGGCGGGCCGGACTAATTTAACTTTTAATATTAATATTAATATTATTTATATTTTTAATATATAAAAATAAATAATTTTATTTTTATTAATAGTATATTATATAAACAATAAAATAGTATTAATTATATAAAATTTATATAAAATATATATAAATTTATTATATATATATATATTAATATTTTAATAAAGTTTTTATTATAAATTTATTTATTTATTTATTATAATATTAATAATTTATTTATTATTATATAAGTAATAAATAATAGTTTTATATAATAATAATAATATATATATATATATATTATTATATTAGTTATATAATAAGGAAAAGTAAAAATTTTATAAGAATATGATGTTGGTTCAGATTAAGCGCTAAATAAGGACATGACACATGCGAATCATACGTTTATTATTGATAAGATAATAAATATGTGGTGTAAACGTGAGTAATTTTATTAGGAATTAATGAACTATAGAATAAGCTAAATACTTAATATATTATTATATAAAAATAATTTATATAATAAAAAGGATATATATATAATATATATTTATCTATAGTCAAGCCAATAATGGTTTAGGTAGTAGGTTTATTAAGAGTTAAACCTAGCCAACGATCCATAATCGATAATGAAAGTTAGAACGATCACGTTGACTCTGAAATATAGTCAATATCTATAAGATACAGCAGTGAGGAATATTGGACAATGATCGAAAGATTGATCCAGTTACTTATTAGGATGATATATAAAAATATTTTATTTTATTTATAAATATTAAATATTTATAATAATAATAATAATAATATATATATATAAATTGATTAAAAATAAAATCCATAAATAATTAAAATAATGATATTAATTACCATATATATTTTTATATGGATATATATATTAATAATAATATTAATTTTATTATTATTAATAATATATTTTAATAGTCCTGACTAATATTTGTGCCAGCAGTCGCGGTAACACAAAGAGGGCGAGCGTTAATCATAATGGTTTAAAGGATCCGTAGAATGAATTATATATTATAATTTAGAGTTAATAAATATAATTAAAGAATTATAATAGTAAAGATGAAATAATAATAATAATTATAAGACTAATATATGTGAAAATATTAATTAAATATTAACTGACATTGAGGGATTAAAACTAGAGTAGCGAAACGGATTCGATACCCGTGTAGTTCTAGTAGTAAACTATGAATACAATTATTTATAATATATATTATATATAAATAATAAATGAAAATGAAAGTATTCCACCTGAAGAGTACGTTAGCAATAATGAAACTCAAAACAATAGACGGTTACAGACTTAAGCAGTGGAGCATGTTATTTAATTCGATAATCCACGACTAACCTTACCATATTTTGAATATTATAATAATTATTATAATTATTATATTACAGGCGTTACATTGTTGTCTTTAGTTCGTGCTGCAAAGTTTTAGATTAAGTTCATAAACGAACAAAACTCCATATATATAATTTTAATTATATATAATTTTATATTATTTATTAATATAAAGAAAGGAATTAAGACAAATCATAATGATCCTTATAATATGGGTAATAGACGTGCTATAATAAAATGATAATAAAATTATATAAAATATATTTAATTATATTTAATTAATAATATAAAACATTTTAATTTTTAATATATTTTTTTATTATATATTAATATGAATTATAATCTGAAATTCGATTATATGAAAAAAGAATTGCTAGTAATACGTAAATTAGTATGTTACGGTGAATATTCTAACTGTTTCGCACTAATCACTCATCACGCGTTGAAACATATTATTATCTTATTATTTATATAATATTTTTTAATAAATATTAATAATTATTAATTTATATTTATTTATATCAGAAATAATATGAATTAATGCGAAGTTGAAATACAGTTACCGTAGGGGAACCTGCGGTGGGCTTATAAATATCTTAAATATTCTTACATAAATATTAATCTAAATATTAATATAAATATTAATATTAATAGTTCCGGGGCCCGGCCACGGGAGCCGGAACCCCGAAAGGAGAAATATAAATATAAATATAAATATATTTTAATATAATATAATATAATATATAATATATTATATAAATATAATATATAAATAATATAATAAAATATTTTAATATATATATAATATAATATAATTATTATTATAATTTAATATAAATTATTATTATAATTTAATATAATAAATAAATAAATAATTATAATTATAATTATAATTATAATCTCAATATATAAATGATAAATTATTATAAATACGAAGGAAATAATTGATTTTTAAAATATATTTAATAAAATATATAATATAAATTATACTTTTTGTTATTATATAATAATTATATTAATATATTTAATAGAATTAATATAAATAAATAATAAATATTTATAATAAAATAATATACATCTTCTTTAAATAAAAAAAAGGGGACATTATAAATAGTATATAAATATATTATATCTTTTTTATTATTATTATTAATAAATAATAATAATAATTTATATATTTATAATATATTTAATAGTTCCGGGGCCCGGCCACGGGAGCCGGAACCCCGAAAGGAGAATGTATTATAATTATTACATATAATTATTATTATTCACTTCTTATTAAAAATAATACTCCTTCTTAAAAAGGGGTTCGGTCCCCCTCCCATTAGTATAATATACATTAGTATAATATACATTAGTATAATATACATTAGTATAATATACATTAGTATAATATACATTAGTATAATATACATTAGTATAATATACGGGAGGGGTCCCTCACTCCTTCGGGGTCCCCGCTGGGGGCGGAGACTCTATATAATTTATATAATTTATTTTAATATATATATATTTATATATAATATAATATATATATTTATTTATTATAATCATTTTTTTTTACTTAAAATAAAACTTATTATAATTTATATAATTTATAATTTTTATATAAAAAAAATAATTATATAATTTTTTTTTATTTATATAATAATAATATTATTTGTTATATATTATATATATAATAATAAATAAATAATAATAATAATAATAAGGATATAGTTTAATGGTAAAACAGTTGATTTCAAATCAATCATTAGGAGTTCGAATCTCTTTATCCTTGATAATAATAATAAAAATATGTATTTATTTAATTATTTTAATATTTCTCCTTTCGGGGTTCCGGCTCCCGTGGCCGGGCCCCGGAACTATTAATATAATATAAATATTCATTTATCTTTTTTTTTTATATTCTTAATTAATTAATTAATTAATATATTAATTATAAAAAATATATTATAATTTTATTATTAATAAGTATAAATATATTATTAATAATAATTTATTAAAAATATATTATTATAATATATTAATATATCATAATTATAATCAATATTATATTATTTAATTTTATAATACTTAATTATTAATATATTATTCATATATATATATAAATTAAATTAAATTAATTATATTGAATATATAAATATATATATATATAAATATATAAAAAATTATATAAATTATTTTAAGTTAAAAATAATATTAATAAAAATTATACAATAATAATAATTAATATTCATTATTATTTAATTAATATCTCCTTTACTTATTTTTCCTCCGTTAGGGACTTATTATTAAGTATATTATTATATACTACTTAAGATTATATATATAATATATATATATATTATATATAAAAATATAAATATATAAATAATATAAAAATTAATAAAATAAATAAAATAAATTAGTCCGATCGAATCCCCTATTAAATTAAATTAAATTAAATTAAATTAAATTAAATTAAATTAAATTAAATTAAATTAAGAAAGAGATAAATTTATATAAAATATTATTTATAATTAATTATAATTAAATTATAATATAATATAAATAATAATATAATAAAAATAAAATAATATTAGATTATATTATATAATTTATATAATTTTTAATAATAATAATAAATAAGTTTATTTATAATTATAAATATAAATATAAATAAAGAAGGTATTATATTTTATAAAATATAATAATAATACAAAATTTATATTTTAATAAATATTAATATAAGTTTAAAGTTCCGGGGGGCCCGGCCACGGGAGCCGGAACCCCGAAAGGAGAAATAAATAATATATTTATAAAAAATTAAATAAATAAATATTATCTATTTCAAATAAATATAATATAATATAATATAATAATTCTAAATATAAATAATATTTATTATAATTATTATAATAATTGTATTATTTATTAATAATATATATAATTATATTAAAACTAATATTACATTATTTTGTATATTTAAACAATTAAATTGATTATTCTTATTTGTAATCTTTATTTATTTTATTATATCTTATTAATGATAAAATTATAATTATTATTAAAATAATAATTTACTTCTTTTGATATAAAAATAAAATAATATTAGAAAATATATTATATTTTTACTCCTTCCTATTGAAAGTGAAGACTCAATTCTCATAATTAAATTTATATCCTTCGGCCGGATTAATTTATTATATTTATATTTATATTATAAATAAAATAAAAAAGTAATAAATATTAATATTATTAAATATTATTTATAATAAATATTAATATTATTAAATATTATTTATATTAATAAATTTTATTATTATTTGTAATATATTAAATATTAATAATATATATATTATTTATTATAATGAAAACCTATCATAAATTATCCTATCATATAATATCATATCATATTATATCATATCTTATTATATGATATATAAAGTATTCACTCTATATGAAGTTATGATTATTATATAAATCTTATTTTATTTTATTTTTTTATTTGGACTAATAATAATTATAATAATAATTATTGATATGTTCTAATATTAATAAATAAATATTTATATTATAATATAGATATTCATTTCTTACTAATAAAAAGTTTTTATATTCATTATAATATAAATATATAAATATATATAAATATTTAATGATTATAATTATATTAAGATATTATAAATATATATTTATTTTTTATAAAATAAATAAATAAATAAATAAATAATTAATTAATATTTTTATATTATAACTTATTTTTATAATAATAATAATAATAAGTATTTTATTTTTATTATATTATTATATTATAACTTATTTTTATAATAATAATAAGTATTTTATTTTTATTATATTATTATATTATATAATTATATATATATATTAATTTCAATTTAATTAATTAATTAATTGGTATTTAGCATATGAGATCAATTAATTGTAATTCTTATAAGAATTAATTAATATGCTTTTTATATAATTTATACTTTTATATTTCTCCTTCCGGGGTTCCGGCTCCCGTGGCCGGGCCCCGGAACTATTATTATTATTTTTATTTATTTATTTATTATTAAAATATAATAATAAATAAAATTATATATATTTTTATATAATAATTTATATTTCTATATATATATATATATTATATATAAATATTATTATATATATTTTTATATATATTATAATTATATTCATTAATATTTTATTATAGTGGTGGGGGGTCCCAATTATTATTTTCAATAATAATTTATCATGGGACCCGGATATCTTCTTGTTTTTATTTATTATTTTATTAAATTTATTTTAATTATTTATTTATAATTTATATTATACAATTTATTATTTCGTTAATACCTTTATTTATATTATATAATATATTATATTATTATAATATATTTATTGATTATATTAATACATTTAACTAATGTGTGCTCTATATTTATTGAATAGTTTGGTTCTTATCACCCACCCCCTCCCCCTATTACTTATATATTTAATACTAAAAATATAACTACATTACTTTTTTTTTAATATATATAACATATATATATATATATATATTAATTATATAAAATATAATACTCTATATTAAATATTATTTTTATCAATATTTATTTATATATATAATAATAATAATAATAATCAATATTAATTATTTATATATATAAGATTAATATTATTTAATATATTATGAATAATTTAATTAATAAATCTTTAAATATTATCATAAAAATATAAATTAAATAATTTCTTATTTATAATAAAGAATAATAATATATATAAATATAATAAAGAATGTAAATAATATATATATAATATAATATAAAAAATATATATATATATAAATATATATATAATATAATATAATATATAGATAATAATATTTTTATATTAATTTATTTTATTATTAAGTAATGAATAATATAAAATCAATATATTAAATAATATATTTATATTAGTTCGGTTTAGTTGGTATTTTGTAATGAGTAAAAAGTAATATATAATATTAAATAATAAGTATTGATATAAGTAATAGATATAATAATAATATTATTTAATATTATATATAAATAATATTAATAATATAGATTATGAAAGAGAGTATTAATATCATTAAATATATATATATGTTATATAATTTAAATGATTTTAATATATATATATATATTATATTATAGATTATGATACATTTATATAAATAATATATATATAAAAATTAATTATACTATTACTTTATAATATAATAATATTTATTTATAAAGATATAAAAGAATTGTTTAAAGTTATAACTAAAATATTATATAGTATTCATTAATAATTAATATTATAAATTCAACTATTGTTATATTTATAAATAGAATAATATATTATTATCCTTAAGGATATAACAATAATAAAAAAATTTAATAATTTTAATGAATATAATAATAATAATATTATTAAAATTAATATATAAAAAAAGTAAAAATGGTACAAAGATGATTATATTCAACAAATGCAAAAGATATTGCAGTATTATATTTTATGTTAGCTATTTTTAGTGGTATGGCAGGAACAGCAATGTCTTTAATCATTAGATTAGAATTAGCTGCACCTGGTTCACAATATTTACATGGAAATTCACAATTATATAATGTTTTAGTAGTTGGTCATGCTGTATTAATGATTTTCTGTGCGCCGTTTCGCTTAATTTATCACTGTATTGAAGTGTTAATTGATAAACATATCTCTGTTTATTCAATTAATGAAAACTTTACCGTATCATTTTGGTTCTGATTATTAGTAGTAACATACATAGTATTTAGATACGTAAACCATATGGCTTACCCAGTTGGGGCCAACTCAACGGGGACAATAGCATGCCATAAAAGCGCTGGAGTAAAACAGCCAGCGCAAGGTAAGAACTGTCCGATGGCTAGGTTAACGAATTCCTGTAAAGAATGTTTAGGGTTCTCATTAACTCCTTCCCACTTGGGGATTGTGATTCATGCTTATGTATTGGAAGAAGAGGTACACGAGTTAACCAAAAATGAATCATTAGCTTTAAGTAAAAGTTGACATTCGGAGGGCTGTACGAGTTCAAATGGAAAATTAAGAAATACGGGATTGTCCGAAAGGGGAAACCCTGGGGATAACGGAGTCTTCATAGTACCCAAATTTAATTTAAATAAAGTGAGATACTTTAGTACTTTATCTAAATTAAATGCAAGGAAGGAAGACAGTTTAGCGTATTTAACAAAGATTAATACTACGGATTTTTCCGAGTTAAATAAATTAATAGAAAATAATCATAATAAACTTGAAACCATTAATACTAGAATTTTAAAATTAATGTCAGATATTAGAATGTTATTAATTGCTTATAATAAAATTAAAAGTAAGAAAGGTAATATATCTAAAGGTTCTAATAATATTACCTTAGATGGGATTAATATTTCATATTTAAATAAATTATCTAAAGATATTAACACTAATATGTTTAAATTTTCTCCGGTTAGAAGAGTTGAAATTCCTAAAACATCTGGAGGATTTAGACCTTTAAGTGTTGGAAATCCTAGAGAAAAAATTGTACAAGAAAGTATGAGAATAATATTAGAAATTATCTATAATAATAGTTTCTCTTATTATTCTCATGGATTTAGACCTAACTTATCTTGTTTAACAGCTATTATTCAATGTAAAAATTATATGCAATACTGTAATTGATTTATTAAAGTAGATTTAAATAAATGCTTTGATACAATTCCACATAATATGTTAATTAATGTATTAAATGAGAGAATCAAAGATAAAGGTTTCATAGACTTATTATATAAATTATTAAGAGCTGGATATGTTGATAAAAATAATAATTATCATAATACAACTTTAGGAATCCCTCAAGGTAGTGTTGTCAGTCCTATTTTATGTAATATTTTTTTAGATAAATTAGATAAATATTTAGAAAATAAATTTGAGAATGAATTCAATACTGGAAATATGTCTAATAGAGGTAGAAATCCAATTTATAATAGTTTATCATCTAAAATTTATAGATGTAAATTATTATCTGAAAAATTAAAATTGATTAGATTAAGAGACCATTACCAAAGAAATATGGGATCTGATAAAAGTTTTAAAAGAGCTTATTTTGTTAGATATGCTGATGATATTATCATTGGTGTAATGGGTTCTCATAATGATTGTAAAAATATTTTAAACGATATTAATAACTTCTTAAAAGAAAATTTAGGTATGTCAATTAATATAGATAAATCCGTTATTAAACATTCTAAAGAAGGAGTTAGTTTTTTAGGGTATGATGTAAAAGTTACACCTTGAGAAAAAAGACCTTATAGAATGATTAAAAAAGGTGATAATTTTATTAGGGTTAGACATCATACTAGTTTAGTTGTTAATGCCCCTATTAGAAGTATTGTAATAAAATTAAATAAACATGGCTATTGTTCTCATGGTATTTTAGGAAAACCCAGAGGGGTTGGAAGATTAATTCATGAAGAAATGAAAACCATTTTAATGCATTACTTAGCTGTTGGTAGAGGTATTATAAACTATTATAGATTAGCTACCAATTTTACCACATTAAGAGGTAGAATTACATACATTTTATTTTATTCATGTTGTTTAACATTAGCAAGAAAATTTAAATTAAATACTGTTAAGAAAGTTATTTTAAAATTCGGTAAAGTATTAGTTGATCCTCATTCAAAAGTTAGTTTTAGTATTGATGATTTTAAAATTAGACATAAAATAAATATAACTGATTCTAATTATACACCTGATGAAATTTTAGATAGATATAAATATATGTTACCTAGATCTTTATCATTATTTAGTGGTATTTGTCAAATTTGTGGTTCTAAACATGATTTAGAAGTACATCACGTAAGAACATTAAATAATGCTGCCAATAAAATTAAAGATGATTATTTATTAGGTAGAATGATTAAGATAAATAGAAAACAAATTACTATCTGTAAAACATGTCATTTTAAAGTTCATCAAGGTAAATATAATGGTCCAGGTTTATAATAATTATTATACTATTAAATATGCGTTAAATGGAGAGCCGTATGATATGAAAGTATCACGTACGGTTCGGAGAGGGCTCTTTTATATGAATGTTATTACATTCAGATAGGTTTGCTACTCTACTCTTAGTAATGCCTGCTTTAATTGGTGGATTTGGTAAAGATAAAAATATGAAAGTAATAATAATAATCAAATAATAAAAAATAAATAATATAATAGTTTTAATCTAAAATAAAATTATGATAATTTAGAATCTTATTTAGTTGAATTAATTGAAGGTGATGGAACTATTCTAGTTCAAGATTCATTAACAAAAAGTAAACAAAAAAATATAGATCTATAATTATTCTAATATTAAAATTATAATATTTTTAATTAGCTAATTATTTATATAATTTAATTAAATGTGGTAAAGTATATAAAAAATTAATTGTAATTATGTATTATGACTTATTTATGATTTAAAAGGTGTATATACATTATTAAATATTATTAATGGATATATAAAAACACCTAAATATGAAACATTTGTAAGAAGTGTTTAATTTATAAATAATTATATTAATTCTCCTTTCGGGGTTCCGGCTCCCGTGGCCGGAACTCCGTAACTATAAAAATTCATCTATCTTATGGGATGAAGACTAAATAATAAATAAAAAAATATAAATAATATTAAAATTAAACCATTAGATATATTAGATATTGGTTCAAACGCTTAATTAGATGGTATGACTGATGCGGATGGTAATTTTTCTATTAATTTAATAAATAGTAAAATCGTTCTAATAAAGCAATGCCTTATTATTGTTTATAATTAAAACTTATTATTACTAAAAATAATAATAATATTAATTTATCATATTTTAATATTATGTTTATAATTGCACTATATTTTAATGTTAATTTATATAATAGAGAACGTAATTTAAATTTACAATCTTCTCTAAAAAAGTACATATAACTATATTATAGTTATAAAGTAATATTAGCTAATCTATATAAAAATATTAAAGTTATAAAATACTTTAATAAATATTTTTTATTATCATCTAAACATTTAGATTATTTATATTGATTTAGATTAGTTATTTTAATTTATAATGAAGGTCAAAGTATAAACTTAATGGTAGTTAAGAATTAGGTCTAAATTTACGTAAAAATTATAATAAAACTATAACTACATTTAATTAATTAGATAAAAAAAATACATATTTATAAAATAAATAATATATTTTCTATTTTATGGTTTTTATTATTACTTTTTCTCCACCAAACTTGTTAATAATATAATAACAAGTCAATAATTTCGTAATATAAAGATGTAACGAAATTATTAATAAAATAAGTTGCCGTAATATATTGTAAAATATATTATTATTACAACACTATATGCGGGAAAATCCTAAAGTTATAATATAATATTTTGTGGAAATTCAATTAAGTTATGAATGTACTATAATATTAAAAATTATTATAAATAATTATCCTCATTAATTATAATTATAATTATAATTCTAATTATAATATAAAAAGTTAGGATAAATATGGACAATCCGCAGGAAACCAAATAATAATAGGAATATATATTAAGATATATATATATATATTTATATATATTCTTTTTTTTTTTCAATATATTATATTTAGTATTATTGGAAGAGGGGGTAATATATATTTAATTATTACGTAGGATCCTCAGAGACTACACGTGTTGCACCCATTATATTAATATTATATTATATTTTATTATAATGGGTTGAAGATATAGTCCAAATATAATTGAAAGATTATAATAAAAATGAACTATTTATTACCATTAATGATTGGAGCTACAGATACAGCATTTCCAAGAATTAATAACATTGCTTTTTGAGTATTACCTATGGGGTTAGTATGTTTAGTTACATCAACTTTAGTAGAATCAGGTGCTGGTACAGGGTGAACTGTCTATCCACCATTATCATCTATTCAGGCACATTCAGGACCTAGTGTAGATTTAGCAATTTTTGCATTACATTTAACATCAATTTCATCATTATTAGGTGCTATTAATTTCATTGTAACAACATTAAATATGAGAACAAATGGTATGACAATGCATAAATTACCATTATTTGTATGATCAATTTTCATTACAGCGTTCTTATTATTATTATCATTACCTGTATTATCTGCTGGTATTACAATGTTATTATTAGATAGAAACTTCAATACTTCATTCTTTGAAGTAGCAGGAGGTGGTGACCCAATCTTATATGAGCATTTATTTTGATTCTTTGGTCATCCAGAAGTATATATTTTAATTATTCCTGGATTTGGTATTATTTCACATGTAGTATCAACATATTCTAAAAAACCTGTATTTGGTGAAATTTCAATGGTATATGCTATGGCTTCAATTGGATTATTAGGATTCTTAGTATGATCACATCATATGTATATTGTAGGATTAGATGCAGATACTAGAGCATATTTCCTATCCGCACTGATGATTATTGCAATTCCAACAGGAATTAAAATCTTTTCTTGATTAGCCCTAATCTACGGTGGTTCAATTAGATTAGCACTACCTATGTTATATGCAATTGCATTCTTATTCTTATTCACAATGGGTGGTTTAACTGGTGTTGCCTTAGCTAACGCCTCATTAGATGTAGCATTCCACGATATTAATTTAATAAGTGTCGTGCTTAAAATTCACTAAAATAATATATAATAAATTATAATAAATATATAAAAAAAATAAAAAAAAATAAAAAAAATTAATATCTTATGATTAATTTTATATAAATAAAAATTTATTAAATATTATTGGTTATATATATATATATATTAATAATAAAAAAATATATATATATATATAGCTAACGGGGAAACTCTTATAATTATTATTTATATAATAAATAAGACAATCCCGTGATAACTTTAATATATATATATTATATATTAAAGTATTGTAGAGACTAAACGTGAATGATTTTAATATTATTTAAATATTAAAATTAAGAGATAGTCCAATCTTATATGTAAATATAAGTTAATACCAAAAAAAAAATAATATTATTTTGACTTATTATATATTAATATTATTAATAATAATTTTAACTAATAATAAAGTTTTTATAGAAACTTTATATTATTATTTAATATTTAATTTTCAATTAATATCTCCTTTTGGGGTTCCGGTCCCTGGTCCGGCCCCCGAAACTAAAGATATTAAGAATTTATATGAATCAATTATAAATAATTATATTAATATTTTAAATAAATATCTTATTAATATTAATAAAGATAATATTAATAAATTAAAATTTTTAGATAATTATACTGAAGAAGAAAAAGGTTATTATTTATCTGGATTATTTGAAGGAGATGGTAATATTTATACGAGATGTTTTTCAATTACTTTTTCTTTAGAAGATGTTTTATTAGCTAATTATTTATGTCTTTATTTTAAAATTGGTCATATTACAGCTAAATATAATTCTAATAAAGAATTAACAGCTGTTAAATGAAATATTATAAAAAAAAAAGAACAAGAAGTATTTATAAATTATATTAATGGTAAATTATTAACATATAAAAGATATGATCAATATTTTAAATATAATTTTAATAATCGTTTAAATATTAAATTATTAAAACCTAAAGAATTTGATTTACTATTAAATCCTTGATTAACAGGTTTTAATGATGCTGATGGTTATTTTTATCTAGGTTTTCAAAAACATAAAAATAGTCAATGATTAAAATTTCATTTAGAATTATCACAAAAAGATAATTATATTTTAGATATTATTAAAAAATATTTTAAACTTGGAGGTATTTTAAAAAGAGATTATAAATCTGGTGCTACAGCTTATATTTATAAAGCTCAATCATCAAAAGCTATAAAACCTTTTATTGAATATTTTAATAATTATCAACCATTAAGTCTTAGAAGATATAAACAATATTTATTATTAAATATTGCTTACTTATTAAAATTAAATAAATTACATATATTACTTAATTCTTTATTAATATTAAAAGAATTGATATTATTACAAAGTGTTAAAAATATATCTTTAGAAATAAAAAATGAATTAAATAATAGAGTTAAAATTATTATTAATAAACTTCATTATAACAATATCGAATAATGATAATATTAAAGAGTAAAATTCTTAAAGTGTTAATTAAATAATATTCTTTTTTTTATGACTTACTACGTGGTGGGACATTTTCGAGCGGTCTGAAAGTTATCATAAATAATATTTACCATATAATAATGGATAAATTATATTTTTATCAATATAAGTCTAATTACAAGTGTATTAAAATGGTAACATAAATATGCTAAGCTGTAATGACAAAAGTATCCATATTCTTGACAGTTATTTTATATTATAAAAAAAAAGATGAAGGAACTTTGACTGATCTAATATGCTCAACGAAAGTGAATCAAATGTTATAAAATTACTTACACCACTAATTGAAAACCTGTCTGATATTCAATTATTATTTATTATTATATAATTATATAATAATAAATAAAATGGTTGATGTTATGTATTGGAAATGAGCATACGATAAATCATATAACCATTAGTAATATAATTTGAGAGCTAAGTTAGATATTTACGTATTTATGATAAAACAGAATAAACCCTATAAATTATTATTATTAATAATAAAAAATAATAATAATACCAATATATATATTATTTAATTTATTATTATTATATTAATAAAATTTAATATATATTATAAATAATTATTGGATTAAGAAATATAATATTTTATAGAAATTTTCTTTATATTTAGAGGGTAAAAGATTGTATAAAAAGCTAATGCCATATTGTAATGATATGGATAAGAATTATTATTCTAAAGATGAAAATCTGCTAACTTATACTATAGGTGATATGCCTATCTTTATTTATATATATATTATTATTATTAATAATAAAAAAAAAAATTAAAAAAAAGATAGGAGGTTTATATATAACTGATAAATATTTATTATATTATTTTTTTTTATAATAAATATTAAAAGATATTGCGTGAGCCGTATGCGATGAAAGTCGCACGTACGGTTCTTACCGGGGGAAAACTTGTAAAGGTCTACCTATCGGGATACTATGTATTATCAATGGGTGCTATTTTCTCTTTATTTGCAGGATACTATTATTGAAGTCCTCAAATTTTAGGTTTAAACTATAATGAAAAATTAGCTCAAATTCAATTCTGATTAATTTTCATTGGGGCTAATGTTATTTTCTTCCCAATGCATTTCTTAGGTATTAATGGTATGCCTAGAAGAATTCCTGATTATCCTGATGCTTTCGCAGGATGAAATTATGTCGCTTCTATTGGTTCATTCATTGCACTATTATCATTATTCTTATTTATCTATATTTTATATGATCAATTAGTTAATGGATTAAATAATAAAGTTAATAATAAATCAGTTATTTATAATAAAGCACCTGATTTTGTAGAATCTAATCTTATCTTTAATTTAAATACAGTTAAATCTTCATCTATCGAATTCTTATTAACTTCTCCACCAGCTGTACACTCATTTAATACACCAGCTGTACAATCTTAAGTTATAAAATTTAATTATTTACTTAATAATTAAAAAAAAAGTAAATATTATATCTAAACTTAATAATATATAATAATATTCTTATAAAAATATATAAAAAAAAATATATAAAATTTATTAAAATATCTCCTTTCGGGAACTATAATATATTTATATAAATAAATACTAATATAATCCTATTATATATATATATATATATAAAATAATATATATATATAATTAATATAAATAATATTTATAATTATTTTTTAATAATATATATAATTTAATATATTAATGAATATTATATAATTATTAAATATATTATAATATTATTATTATTTTATAATAATAATATTTTTAATACAAATTATTATTATTTATTATTTATTAATATATAATAGTATGTTTAGTATTATTAATACTAAATAAAATATAATTATAATTAGGATCTAACAATACATTTATCTGATTAATATTAATATTTATATTAATAAACGGGTTAAATTAATTGTATCCAATTTAATTAAATTATAGATATATTATTTATAATATTAATATATTGTTTTATTAAAAAGATAAAAATAGTTTTTATTTTATATATAAATATAGGATATAAATAAATATATTATAGTGAACCCCGAAAGGAAAATATATTAAGAATATATTTATATTTTACATATAATTATTTATAATATAAATATCTCCATAAATTTAAATTAAATTCGGACTAATGTAATTATTTAATAATTTATTTAATAATTTATTAAAATAAATATTTACATTTGATAATATTTATATTATGTCAGTTATTTTATATTAATGTTTAATCTATTATAATATTTTTTTTATAAATATATTATTTATTTATATTAATTATATATATATATTATTTTTATAATATATATATATTTTTATTAAATATTTATTAAATATTTATTAAATTATTATAATGTTGTTATTAATCTTATATAAAAAAATATATAAAAAAATGCCACAATTAGTTCCATTTTATTTTATGAATCAATTAACATATGGTTTCTTATTAATGATTCTATTATTAATTTTATTCTCACAATTCTTTTTACCTATGATTTTAAGATTATATGTATCTAGATTATTTATTTCTAAATTATAATATTATTTATATGATTTATTTATTTAAATAAACATAATAAAATTATTCTCCTTTCGGGGTTCCGGCTCCCGTGGCCGGCCCCCGGAACTATTAATAAAAAATAATATTTATGTTTATTTATATATATATAATAATTAATAATTTATATATTTATATATTTATATATTTATATTGAATACATTTTAATTGAATAGTATTATATTATATTATTCATTAAATAATATTAATATTTATTTCATAAGTAAATAACAATATTATATATTATTATATAATTATAATATATTAATTTAGAAATAAAATATTAATAAGAATTATATATTATATATTATATTAATTAGGAGGTTTTTTACCATTAATAAATTATTATTATTTTTAATAATCATTTATGATTTATTATTAATAAATAATATATGGTTAAGGATTTTTTTTTCATTAATTATAATAAATTAATAATTATAAAAATTCTTATATTAATAAAAATTATTAAATACAAATATTATATATATATAATTCATTATATATATATATATATAATAATTAATCTTATTTTTATCTTTATATTTATTAATATATTTATATATATTATATATTTTATATTATATAAATTATATTATAATTAAAGATTATTATGATTAATTATTTATAAGTTATAGTTTATAAATTTATATATTATTATGTTTAATTTATTAAATACATATATTACATCACCATTAGATCAATTTGAGATTAGACTATTATTTGGTTTACAATCATCATTTATTGATTTAAGTTGTTTAAATTTAACAACATTTTCATTATATACTATTATTGTATTATTAGTTATTACAAGTTTATATCTATTAACTAATAATAATAATAAAATTATTGGTTCAAGATGATTAATTTCACAAGAAGCTATTTATGATACTATTATAAATATGCTTAAAGGACAAATTGGAGGTAAAAATTGAGGTTTATATTTCCCTATGATCTTTACATTATTTATGTTTATTTTTATTGCTAATTTAATTAGTATGATCCCATACTCATTTGCATTATCAGCTCATTTAGTATTTATTATCTCTTTAAGTATTGTTATTTGATTAGGTAATACTATTTTAGGTTTATATAAACATGGTTGAGTATTCTTCTCATTATTCGTACCTGCTGGTACACCATTACCATTAGTACCTTTATTAGTTATTATTGAAACTTTATCTTATTTCGCTAGAGCTATTTCATTAGGTTTAAGATTAGGTTCTAATATCTTAGCTGGTCATTTATTAATGGTTATTTTAGCTGGTTTACTATTTAATTTTATGTTAATTAATTTATTTACTTTAGTATTCGGTTTTGTACCTTTAGCTATGATCTTAGCTATTATGATTTTAGAATTCGCTATTGGTATTATCCAATCTTATGTTTGACTTATCTTAACAGCATCATATTTAAAAGATGCAGTATACTTACATTAAATTATAAAATAAAAATTATAAATAAAATAATTTATATATAAAAGTATTAAACTTATAATAAATATAATATACCCCACTTTTTAATAATATTCTTTTATTTCATATAAATATCTATTTATTGATATTATTATTATTATACTTTTTTTATATATTTAATAATTCTTATTATACCCTTTTTTATTTATATTATATGATTAATATAATATATTATTAATGTTACTTATTTTTATTATTATTAAATCTTTATTTATTTAATTATATATTATATATAAATTATATATAATAAAATTATTAGTTATTATTAATGTTATATATAATATAATATAATAGAATATATATATTATTTAAATATATTTATATAATATTTAATATAAAATACATAATTAATATTATTATAAATAATATTTATTATAAATAATAATAATAAAAATAAAATATAATATAATATAATATAATATAATAGAAAAATGGAATTGTATATTATTAATGATAAATCATAAATTAATAAAATATTAATTTACTCCTTTTTGGGTTTTCGATTACTATATCGATACCTCAATTGGAACTATTTATTAATTCCTCTCCATAATTATAATTATAATTAGGACACAATTAAATCTCATTGTTAATTAGAAAAAATATTTATTCTAATTAATTTAACTATGAAAGTTATTAATTATTATTAATAAATCTTTATAATGTAATACAATATAATATAATTAATAGAACACTATTATGTTATTTATTGAAATTAAATTATATTATATTAATTCTAATTTTATTATGAAGATTAATAAAATATTATTAAAGATATAATATTAATAATAAAAATATAAAAAATAATATTTATACTTTAATAGTATTTATAATAATTATAATGAAGATGAATATTTTTTATTATTATTTATAATAAATTTATATAAAGTAATATATATATATTTGTATTTATTTTTATTAATATATATAATATATATATATATATTATTAAAAAGAGATATTTAGATATTTTTTATCTTTATTATTTTTGCAAATATATAAGTAATAAATTAAATTTTATAGGGGGAGGGGGTGGGTGATTAGAAACTTAACTGAATAATATATATAAAGCATACATAATATAAATTTAATAATATAATCAATAGATAATAATTATAAAATAATTAATTATATAATAAAAATAATGTATAAACAATATAATAAATTATATAAAATAAAATATAAATCATAAATAAAAACCAAATAAATAATATAATAAATGATAAACAAGAAGATATCCGGGTCCCAATAATAATTATTATTGAAAATAATAATTGGGACCCCCACAATAAAATAAAATTAAAATAATTAATATATATATATAAATATAATAAATTATTATATATAAATATATATAATTTTTTATAAATAAATATTATAATATTATATAAATAAATAATTATAATATATAATAAATATATAAATAATAATAAAAATATTAACAATATAATAAAAATTAATAATATAAATATAAATGATAAATAAGTTAAATTAATAAAATAATAAATGATTAACAAGAAGATATCTGGGGTTCCATTAATAATTATTATTTTCAATAATAATTGGGACCCCCCACCATTATAATATCATATTAATTAATATAATAATAATGTATATAAAATATAAATAATAATTAATATAATAATAATGTATATAAAATATAAATAATAATTAAATATATATATAAATAATTATTTTATATAATATATTATAAATAATAATAATAATAAATATTTATTAATTAATAATGATTATAAATATTTTATTAATATAAATTTATAACTATTTTATTATATATATATATATTTTTTTTATTCATAAAAATTCCTTTTGAAGATTTTTATTTTATTTTTATATAAATATCTTTTAATATTTATAATAAATAATAATATATTCATTATATTTATAATTATATATAATGTAATACGGGTAAACATTACCCGTTGTTCACGGGTAATGTTTACCCTATTTTATATAATTCTTAATAAATATATTTATATTTTTATATAAAAAAAAATTATAATAATTTATTAATTCTCCTTTTAGGGTTCACTATAAAAATAATTTTAATATAATTTATATATTTTATGATTAATATAATAATTCCTTTTTTAATAAATTAAATAAAAAGGGACGGACTCCTTCGGGGGACTCCTTCGGGGTCCGCCCCCCCGCGGGGGGCGGGCCGGACTATTATTATAAATAATTATATATTATAATATAATTAAAAAGTATTATAATTGAAACAAAAATCGTAATTTTAAATGGAATAATAATTATTATATATTTAATATATTTAATAAAGTTATAATATCTCCTTCTACCGGACTCCTTCGGGGTCCGCCCCCTCCCCTGCGGGGGGGCGGACTATTTTATTTTATTTTATTTTATTTTATTTTTATAAAAGAAAATAGTAATAATATTATCTTCTCCTCCTTTCGGGGTTCCGGCTCCCGTGGCCGGGCCCCGGAACTATTAATTATATAATATAATATGATACGGATCAAACATTACCCGTTGTTCACTGGCAATGTTTAATCCTATTGTATATAAATATAATAATTACCCCTCTCGTAATTCATATATATATAAAATATAAAATATAAAATAATAATATTATGATTATTATAATATATATATATATATATATAAATATATATATATAATTTATAATTTATATGATTAATATATTATATATATAAAAAATATATTAAATTTACTTTTTATTTATATTTATTTTAATACTTATATAGTATTTATTAATAATATAATAATTGTTATTATAAATATTAATAATAATATAAAAATAGGATAAATAATATAAATAATATGAATAAGTATAAAAACATATAAAATATAAAATATATCATAAATTTAATAAATATTATAATAATTTATAAATGATAGATATCTGGGGTCCTATAAATAATAATTATTTTAAATAATTATAGGGACCCCCACCTATTATATAAATATAAATATAAATATAAATACAAATATAAATATATAAATATATAAATATAATATAAATACAAATATAATATATAAATATAAATATAAATATAAATATATAAATATAAGTATAAATAAAAATTAATAATATATATATAATTATTATTAAAAATAATAATATAATATATAATAAAATATAACTTATTAATATAATATTAAAAATATAATTAACAAGAATAAATAGTCCGTGGGATCGAACCCCCTTTTTTTATTTAATATTTAATATTTAATATTTAATATTTAAAGAAGGAATTGTTTATATATATTAATATCTTATTTGGGGATTAATATAATATATAAGTTTTTGATACCAGGCCAAAGACCGGAACTCCAAAAGGAGATTATATAAATATTATTTATCTCCCTTTTTTAATATTATAATAATTTTATTAAAAAAAAATAATAATAATAATAATTATAATTTATAATAACAATTATAATAATTTAATTAATTAATTAATTAATTAATTAATTAATTAATTAATTAATAATAAATATAAATATAAAAAGAATATAATTTATAATAAATTTATATATATATATATATTAAATAAAATATTTACTTCATTAATATAAAATATAAATATATTTAATTAATAAGTATATATATATAATAATATATAATAACCTATTTATATATATAATCTTAATATAATTAATAGAAATATTATATAAGTAATATATAAAAATAATATAAAATAATTATAATTCAATTTATATATTAATAGTTCCGGGGGGCCGGCCACGGGAGCCGGAACCCCGAAAGGAGGAATAAGATAAATATATAAATTATATTAATAAATATAAATTTTAAATGAATTAATAAAATTAATATATATATGTATATATATATATATATATATTAAATATATTTAAATAGTTTCCGAAGGAGTGATAGATCCCTTTGGGGGAGACCGAACCCCGAAAGAGTTTTATTTTATTTTATTTTATTTTATTTTATTTTATTTTATTTTAATTAGGTTAATAAATAGTAATAATAAACTTAATAATAATAATAATAATTTTATTTTTATAATTTATTAATAATAATAATAATTATATATATATATATTATTAATAAATATAGACCTTATCGTCTAATGGTTACGACATCACCTCTTCATGTTGATAATATCGGTTCGATTCCGATTAAGGTTATTCATAATAATAAATATTTGTAAAAAAAGTATATATAATTAAACATATTCTTTATATTAATTAATAATTATTAATAATATACATTTTATATAATACAATTATATATATATATATATTTTTTTTTAATACAAATAATATATTCATAATAATAAATACCGATTGTTATTATACTATAATAAAATATATAATATATTTTTCATTATAATATTTTTAAATAAATATTATAATAAATTATATAAATAATATTTATGTATAATAATAATAATAATAATTGTTATTAATTAATTCTATAATTATTATATATTTTTATATAATATATAAATATATAATAATATAATTTATATTTTCTTTTTATAATTTTTTTTTATAAATTATAATAATATAATTTTATAGAATATAGATTAATAATAATATAAATAACATATTAACAATATATTAATTATTGTTAATATAATAATAATAATAATAATAACAATTTTAATAAATAGTATAAAAATTATTAATATTATATAAATATAATATTAATATAAAAATCTTTCATAATATTAATTATTATTAAATAATAATAATATCATTAATATTAATATAATCATTAATATTTTTTAATTATCTTAATAATATTAAAATATAAATATTATTAACTTTTTATTTTTTTTTTTAATAATGATATAATATAATATAAATTAATATTTAATAAATAATAATAATAATATTAATAAATTTTATATATTTAATTATATAATGAAAGAGTGATAATACCATAAATAAATTATAATTTCTATATAATAAATATAGATATATAATAAATAATATGGTTTATAATTTTTTTTTATATTATTTATCATATTTATAATATAATTATATATATAATTTAAAATATATATATATATAATAAGTATTAATTAATAATATATATTTATATATTTTTATTAATTAATATATATAAAATATTAGTAATAAATAAATATTATTAATATTTTATAAATAAATAATAATAATATGGCATTTAGAAAATCAAATGTATATTTAAGTTTAGTGAATAGTTATGTTATTGATTCACCACAACCATCATCAATTAATTATTGATGAAATATGGGTTCATTATTAGGTTTATGTTTAGTTATTCAAATTGTAACTGGTATTTTTATAGCTATGCATTATTCATCTAATATTGAATTAGCTTTTTCATCTGTTGAACATATTATAAGAGATGTGCATAATGGTTATATTTTAAGATATTTACATGCAAATGGTGCATCATTTTTTTTTATGGTAATGTTTATGCATATGGCTAAAGGTTTATATTATGGTTCATATAGATCACCAAGAGTACTATTATGAAATGTAGGTGTTATTATTTTCATTTTAACTATTGCTACAGCTTTTTTAGGTTATTGTTGTGTTTATGGACAGAGTGAGACAAGTATAAGTATATTATTATAATATCATACCATTAAATAAATTATTTTAATGAAATGATTATGTTTATATATAACATATACCTAATTAGACATGCATTATTAGTAATAATTTTGTATGAAACTCTAATAATAATAATTATTATTAATTATTAAGGTAAGATTCATATGGATAGCGTAAGTCAATCTAATATTATAAAATATCGTAACATAAACAATATTTTTTTCTATTATTAATTAATAAATAATAATAAATAAAAATAATTATATGAGAAGTAAGATATTCAATTCTGTCTAGAATACATATATATACGTTAATACTCATCGGTATAAAATTAGAATCCTAAGTGAATTATTGAAAGTATAATAATATAAACTTGGTAAGCCCAATTATTTCCATATAATATTTATATTAATATTATATGGTAGTTATATATAATATTATTAAATAAATAATAATAGAAATTATAATATAGATAAGTGGGTAAAAGACTATTGAAAAAGCTAAAGATTATATGTAATGTATAATATAGATCAAATTATTTATATATTTTTATTAAAATATATAATAATGGTTAATATTATTATTAATTAATTAATTAATTAATAATAATAACGAATAAATGATTAATGTGAAAGCATGCTAACTTCAATATAGGATGATTTATATAGAATATAAATTGTTTGAGCTGTATACTATGAAAGTAGTACGTACAGTTCTGAGTGGGGGAAAATTTGTAAAAATCTACCTATCACAATTGTCACATTGAGGTAATATATATATCGCCTTAAATATGTTTTATATTATAATAATAATAATAAATATAATAATTTTAATATATAATAAATATATTATTAATATAAAAATAATTAATAAGAAGGAAATAAATAATTATATTGGACCATTAAATATAGATATTATATCTATTATTTATGGTTCTATATTAAGTAATAGTTATGCTTTAAAAATTAAAGGTGGTACTAAAATTATTTTTCAACAAGAAAATATACATAATGATTATTTATATTATTTACATAGTTTATTAGCTAATTTAGGTTATTGTAATACTAATTTACCTATTATTAAAACAAAATTAAATAAAAAAGGTAAAATTATAAAATATTTAAATTTTGAAACTTGAAAATATAAATCTTTTAATTATATTTTTATAGATTGATATAAAAAAAATAAATTAAATAAAAATTATATTAAAGTTTTACCTAAATCTTTAAATATATATTTAACACCATTAGCTTTAGCTATCTGAATCATAGATAATAATTGTAAATTTAATAAAAAATTAATATTCTTTATAAATTATTTTAAATATAATGATATATTATTCTTAAAAAATTTATTATATTATAAATATAATATTAATACTACTATTTATAATAATAATAATAATAATAATAATAATTTAAATAATACACAATATATTATTTATGTATCTAAAGAATCAATACCACTTTTAAATAAAATTGTATCACCATATATTATTCCAAGTATAAAATATAAATTAAATAATTATTTAGTTCCGGGGCCCGGCAACGGGAGCCGGAACCCCGAAAGGAGTATAAATATATAAAATAAAAAAATATATATAATATAATATAAAACATATAGTATTATAATTTTATTTATTTATTATAATGCAATATTATTGAAAACATGTCAAAATTATATTATTAAGTAACAAGACAGTGGGTTATATAATTAATATGATCCCAACAGAATACACCAATAATAGATATTATTATAAAAATAATATAATAATATTTAATGTTTATTCGAAGAAAATTTATAATATTTATTATTATAACACAAGGTTTAATAATCTATATATATATATATATATATATATATAACTACTATTATTATTATTACATTTATTTAATTAATATATAAATAATGAATTATAATTATTATGATTAATATATTTATAATAATAATCTTATTATAATATTAATATATAATAGTTCCGGGCCCCGGCCACGGGAGCCGGAACCCCGGAAGGAGTAATATATAATATTTAATATATAACATTAATATATAACATTAATATATAACATTAATATATAATATTTATATTATAGTATTATTAAGATATAATATTTATTTATAATATAGATATTGATTAAATGTAATTATAAATATAAAGGGTAGATATTATTAAATACAGGGTATTATTTATATTAATAAATCAATAATTAATTAATTGATATTATTATTATTAAAAAAAAAAATAATAATAATTTATAAATAATATTATTTTCTTGGCACTAGTTATTACTAATTTATTCTCAGCAATTCCATTTGTAGGTAACGATATTGTATCTTGATTATGAGGTGGGTTTAATATAGAGGATCCATATTATAGTAATATAATATTAAATAAATCTGTTTTATGCTGAAATATCTTCATTTGAATAATAAATTACTATATTATTCAATTAATTATTTATAATAATATAATTTGAAATAAAAATAATATAGTTAAAATATTTATTATAAGAAGAAAATTAGCAGTAATTAATATATATATATATATAAAATTAATTATTCAGAGACTTTATAGTTATTATATAAATAATACTATTATTTATGATAAAAATCATAAATTAAACACAGATAATCCTATTTATGCATATATTGTTGGTTTATTTGAAGGTAATGGTTGAATTACTATTTCAAAAAAAGGTAAATATTTATTATATGAATTAGGTATTGAAATACATATTAAAGATATCCAATTATTATATAAAATTAAAAATATTTTAGGTATTGGTAAAGTATCAATTAAAAAATTAAAAATAAAAGATGGTACTATTAAAGAAATATGTAAATTTAATGTAAGAAATAAAAATCATTTAAAGAATATTATTATTCCTATTTTTAATAAATATCCTATATTAACTAATAAACATTATGATTATTTATATTTTAAAGATAATTTATTAAAAGATATTAAATATTATAATGATTTATCTTATTATTTACGTCCTATTAAACCATTTAATACTCTTGAAGATATTTTAAATAAAAATTATTTTTCTTCATGATTAATTGGTTTTTTTGAAGCTAAAAGTTGTTTTAGTATTTATAAACCTATAAATAAAAAAATAAAACTTGCTAGTTTTGAAGTATCTATAAATAATAATATAGAAGTTATATTAGCTATTAAATCATATTTAAAAATTAATAATAATATTTATATAAATGAATTTAATAATTCAAAAATAACACTTAAAAGTATTAATGATATTAAAAATGTTGTAATATTTATTAATAATAATCCTATTAAATTATTAGGTTATAAAAAATTACAATATTTATTATTCTTAAAAGATTTACGTCTTATTCTTAAATATAATAATTATTTTAAAATTCCTCCTAAATATTAATCTTATATAAAAATATAATAATAATATATTTATATATTATATAATTATATAAACAAAATATAATTTATATATAATTATTTATTATAAATATAGTCCGGCCCGCCCCGCGGGGGCGGACCCCGAAGGAGTGAGGGACCCCTCCCCAACGGGAGGGGGACCGAACCCCGAAGGAGTGCGGGACCCCGTGGGAACCGCATCCCTTTTTATTTTTAATTAAGAAGGAGTGAGGGACCCCTCCCTATTCTAATGGGAGGGGGACCGAACCCCTATTTAAGAAGGAGTGAGGGACCCCTCCCTATACTTATACTAATGGGAGGGGGACCGAACCCCGAAGGAGTTTAATTATATATTAAATATATTATTATCAATAAATAATTCCTTTGAACTATTTATTATTTTATTATATTTATTTTCTCCTTCATTATTAATTTTTATTAATAATTAAAATCTTATCATTTTATGGTATTTTATTTCTATTTTAGGATATCGAAACTATAAATTAAAAAGTATAATTTTATTAATTATAATTTATGATTAATAAATAAGAAATAAAAACTTTAGAAGTAATATTTATCTTTTTTTTTATAAATAAATATTATGATTAATATATAATCATTTATAAATATTTATATATAATTATATATATATACATAAATAGGATTAAGATATAGTCCGAACAATATAGTGATATATTGATAATAGTTTTCAAATATGTAACTATTTAAACATTAAAAGCTCAGTATCTAACCCTCTAATCCAGAGATTCTTTGCGTTACATTATTTAGTACCTTTTATTATTGCAGCAATGGTTATTATGCATTTAATGGCATTACATATTCATGGTTCATCTAATCCATTAGGTATTACAGGTAATTTAGATAGAATTCCAATGCATTCATACTTTATTTTTAAAGATTTAGTAACTGTTTTCTTATTTATGTTAATTTTAGCATTATTTGTATTCTATTCACCTAATACTTTAGGTCAAAATATGGCCTTATTATTAATTACATATGTAATTAATATTTTATGTGCTGTATGCTGGAAATCTTTATTTATTAAATATCAATGAAAAATTTATAATAAAACTCTATATTATTTTATTATTAAAAATATTGCTTTAAATACAAAACAATTAAATAATTTCGTATTAAAATTTAATTGAACAAAGCAATATAATAAAATAAATATTGTAAGTGATTTATTAAATCCCGATAGAGTAAAATATTATTATAAAGAAGATAATCAGCAGGTAACCAATATAAATTCTTCTAATACTCACTTAACGAGTAATAAAAAGAATTTATTAGTAGATACTTCAGAGACTACATGCACACATAAAAATAAATTTAATTATTTATTAAATATTTTTAATATAAAAAAAATAAATCAAATTATTCTTAAAAGACATTATAGTATTTATAAAGATAGTAATATTAGATTTAACCAATGATTGGCCGGTTTAATTGACGGAGATGGTTATTTTTGTATTACTAAAAATAAATATGCATCTTGTGAAATTCTTGTTGAATTAAAAGATGAAAAAATGTTAAGACAAATCCAAGATAAATTTGGTGGTTCTGTAAAATTAAGATCAGGTGTTAAGGCTATTAGATATAGATTACAAAATAAAGAAGGTATAATTAAATTAATTAATGCCGTTAATGGTAATATTCGTAATAGTAAAAGATTAGTACAATTTAATAAAGTATGTATTTTATTAAATATCTATTTTAAAGAACCTATTAAATTAACTAAAGATAATGCTTGATTTATAGGATTCTTTGATGCTGATGGTACTATTAATTATTATTATTCCGGTAAATTAAAAATTAGACCTCAATTAACTATTAGCGTTACAAATAAATATTTACATGATGTTGAATACTATAGAGAAGTATTTGGTGGTAATATTTATTTTGATAAAGCTAAAAATGGTTATTTTAAATGATCTATTAATAATAAAAAATTACATAATATTTTTTATCTTTATAATAAAAGTTGTCCTTCTAAATCTAATAAAGGTAAACGTTTATTTTTAATTGATAAATTTTATTATTTATATGATTTATTAGCTTTTAAAGCACCTCATAATACTGCTTTATATAAAGCTTGATTAAAATTTAATGAAAAATGAAATAATAATTAAATTTTCTCCGTATTCATTATTATATTCTCTAATTTATAAAATATTTAAAGATTCCTTATAATAATATAACATCTTTGTAAATTATTGTTAAAGATAATATAAATTATTATGAATCGGTAGATTATATTTTTACAATCTTATTAAATAAAATTCTGATCATTAAACATGATTGAATAAATAATAATAGTTTATGAAATAGGATAGTGTAATATAAATTTTTATGAAGATATAGTCCATTTTATATTTATTATAAAAGCATCCTGATAACTATATTCCTGGTAATCCTTTAGTAACACCAGCATCTATTGATATTAAAAATATTAATAAAATTATTATTATTTAATCTTATTTATTTTATATAAAAAAAAAAAAATAAATAATAATTATTAATAAAAATATATTATTTATTTCTCCTTTTGGGGTTATTTATATATATTCCTTTATAATTTATATTTAATATATTATATTAAATATATGAAAAATTATAATAAATAAATTAATTAATTAATAATAAATAATAATAAAAAGTACAGTAGCATTAAATATTCTTAAGTTTCTGCTTTGTGGGAACCCCATAAGGAGTTTAATGATTAAAAATTGGTTAATTGTCAAGAAAATCTAAGGTATTAATAAATAAATAATACTATGACAACTTGCAGCGAAGTTTATATCATCTCTATATTATATATTAATATATATATATAATAATAATAATAATATTAATATAATATAAGATATAAAAACGTTCAACGACTAGAAAGTGAACTGAGATAGTAATACCTTTCCACGAAAACCAATTAATTTATAAATTATTTTTAAATAAAGAATAGATTATTAATTTTTTTTTATATAGTTCCGGGCCCCGGCCACGGGAGCCGGAACCCCGGAAGGAGTAATATATATTATATATAAAATAAAAAATATATATATATATATTATAAAATATCAAAAGTTTTAATCTTTTATTATAAATTAATGACATAGTCTGAACAATAATGAAAATTATTGAGATAAGATATTAAATAATCTTATGTTAACATATATAAATTGTGTACCTGAATGATACTTATTACCATTCTATGCTATTTTAAGATCTATTCCTGATAAATTATTAGGAGTTATTCTAATGTTTGCAGCTATTTTAGTATTATTAGTTTTACCATTTACTGATAGAAGTGTAGTAAGAGGTAATACTTTTAAAGTATTATCTAAATTCTTCTTCTTTATCTTTGTATTCAATTTCGTATTATTAGGACAAATTGGAGCAAGCCATGTAGAAGTACCTTATGTCTTAATGGGACAAATCGCTACATTTATCTACTTCGCTTATTTCTTAATTATTGTACCTGTTATCTCTACTATTGAAAATGTTTTATTCTATATCGGTAGAGTTAATAAATAATATATAATTAAATTAATACATAGATATAATATATATATAATTATTATTAATAATATAATAAAAATAAAAATAAAATTATTAATAATAATAATACTTTAATAATATTCTTAAAAAATAATATATCTCTAATTTATAAAAATTAAATAATAATAATAAAAAAAAAAATATTATAAAATATAAATTAATTAATAATGAAATAATATACTTATTAAATTAATATAAATAAATGAATAATATAATATAACTATATTGAATTATAATCTATCTATCTTTTTTTTCATATATATTATAATATATATATTAATATATATAATTATTATTTTATATATTATAGTGAACACCTTTATTTATTTATAAAGGTGTGAACCCCGCAAGGGAGGAGTTCCGGGGCCCGGTCACGGAAGCCGGAACCCCGCAAGGAGATTTATTAATTATTATTATCATTATTATTTTTTATTTAATCTTATTTATTATAAAATAATTAATTATCATAAAGCATAATTATTATAGAATCTTATTATTTTCTTTATTTAAATAAAATATAAAGTCCCCTTTATATTTTATTTAATTATTTATTTTTATATTTTATTTAATTATTTATTTTTATATTTTATTTAATTATTTATTTTTATATTTTATTTAATTATTTATTTTTAAAAAGGAGTGAGGGACCCCCTCCCGTTAGGGAGGGGGACCGAACCCCGAAGGAGTACTCATTTAATATAAATATTAAATAAAAATTATTTTATATATATTAATGATTATTAATATTGATAATATAAATTATTTTATAATTAATTATTATAAATATATAACTATTAATAATTAATTTTTAATCTAGGGGTTCCCCCACTTACATAAACTTACGTATACTTACATATACTTATGTATACTTACATATACTTACGTATACTTACATATACTTATATATACTTACGTATACTTACATATATGGGGGGATCCCTCACTTCTCCGGCGTCCTACTCACCCTATTTATTAATCATTAATAAGAAATTATTATTAAAAAAATTATAATTTACTCAAAGTTAATTATAAATATATTTTTAAATATCTATTTTATTAATCTTTTATAAAATTTAAATTAATTGTAATTAATTAATATTATAATAATTATTCTTAGGAAGGATATTTATTTATTTTAATTATGAATTCCTGACATAGAGACAATTAATTAGAACTTCTTATTATTATTATAATAATAATAAAAATATTCTAAATATATTATATATATTATTATTTTTTTTTTTTTATTATTAATAAAATATTATAATAAATTTAAATAAGTTTATAATTTTTGATAAGTATTGTTATATTTTTTATTTCCAAATATATAAGTCCCGGTTTCTTACGAAACCGGGACCTCGGAGACGTAATAGGGGGAGGGGGTGGGTGATAAGAACCAAACTATTCAATAAATACAAAGCACACATTTGTTAATATTTAATAATATAACTAATATATAATAATTATAAAATAATTAATTATATAATAAAATATAAAGTCCCCGCCCCGGCGGGGACCCCGAAGGAGTGAGGGTCCCCCTCCCGTTAGGGAGGGGGACCGAACCCCTTTTTATTAAAAAAAAAGGAGTTATAAACAATATAATATATTGTATAAAATAAATTATAAATAAGAAATAAAAACCAAATAAATAATATAATAAATGATAAACAAGAAGATATCCGGGTCCCAATAATAATTATTATTGAAAATAATAATTGGGACCCCACCATAAAATATATATATAACTCCTTTCGGGGGTTCCGGCTCCCGTAGCCGGGGCCCGAAACTAATAATATATTATATATATTAATATATAATAATATTATTAAAATATAATATTATTAAAAAAAAGTATATATAAAATAAGATATATATATATAAATATATATATTCTTAATAAATATTATATATAATAATAATAAATTATTTCATAATAAATTATTTATTTTTATTAATAAAAATTACTTATCTCCTTCGACCGGACTCCTTCGGGGTCCGCCCCGCGGGGGCGGGCCGGACTATTAAATATTTAATATTTAATATTTAATATTTTATTCTATAGATATTCATATGAAAAATAATAAGTATATAATTATGATAATGAATATATTTTTATTTATAATTTATTATTATAAAAATATTTTAATTTAATAATAATAATAAATCATTATATTAATTCTTTTAAGAATTTATAATTGTCATTATTTATTATATACTCCTTATTAAAAGGGATTCGGTTTCCCTCATCCTCATGGGTATCCCTCACTCCTTCTGATAATTAATTTTATAATAATAATAAAATAAACTTAATTAAATATTATATATTTATTTACAATTATATATATATATTACTCATAATTTAATTAAATTAAATTAAGATGCAATTCAATACGGTTGTATTATATTATTCATCAAATATTATTAATATTGATACCTACAGAGATATTTAATATTTTTATTATTATTATCCATTACTTTTTTTATTATATTTTAATTATATTAATAATTGTATTTTTATTTATTTATTTATTTATTTATTTATTTATTTATTTATTTATTTATAATAATAATATTTCATATTATCAATTATTATTTTTTTTTTTTATAATATATAATTAAATTATTTATATAGTTCCCTGAAAGGAGAATAAATAAAATATTATATAAATATTTATATTTCTCCTTCCGGGGTTCCGGCTCCCGTGGCCGGGGCCCGGAACTATTAATATTAATATAAGTAATATATATAGTTTATGATATTTAATTTTATCATAATATAATAATAATTATATAAATCTTATACACATTTATATAAGTATATATATATATTATTAATATAATGAACATCTATTAAATAAAATAATTGTAAATCTCAAGTAAATTATTATTATTTATTTTTAATAATAATTTATGATTTATAATTAATAAATAAAAGAGTAATTATATGATAAAAAAGGTAATAAATAAAATTTATAGTGAACCCCGAAAGGAGTTTATTTATATATATATATGAATTAATATTTAATAATAAATAATAATATAATTAATAATATTATTATTATTATAATTTTTTTTTTATAATATTAATAAAATATATAAATAAGTCCCTTTTTTTTTTATTTAAAATAAAGAAGGAATAATTAAATAATATTTTAATAATTTAATTAAATAGTGTATTAAAAGATAATAAAAAGTAATATTAATATATTAATTATATATAATATATTTATATATAATTATATATATATATATAAATAATAATAAATATATATATAATATAAAAATAAGAATAGATTAAATATTTAATAAATAAATATTATGCAATTAGTATTAGCAGCTAAATATATTGGAGCAGGTATCTCAACAATTGGTTTATTAGGAGCAGGTATTGGTATTGCTATCGTATTCGCAGCTTTAATTAATGGTGTATCAAGAAACCCATCAATTAAAGACCTAGTATTCCCTATGGCTATTTTAGGTTTTGCCTTATCAGAAGCTACAGGTTTATTCTGTTTAATGGTTTCATTCTTATTATTATTCGGTGTATAATATATATAATATATTATAAATAAATAAATAAATAATGAAATTAATAAAAAAAAATAAAATAAAATCTCATTTGATTAAATTAATAACATTCTTATAATTATATAATTATTATAAAATATATAAATATTATAATAATAATAATATATATAAATTATAATAAAAAATAATAATAATATATAATATACCTTTTTTTTTAATATATTAATATATAAATAAATAAATAATGGATAATATATAATTACTTTTTATATATTATTAATAATAATAATTTATAAATATTGTTATAATAAACATTTATAAAAATAAATATAAATTATCATAAGAAGATATATTATTTATTTATAATAAAAATATTTATTAATAAATAAGAAATATATATATTATGATAATATTTATTAATAAATAATAAATTCTTCATATATAAATATATTAAATATATTTAATTGAACACAATATAATTTTTATTGTATTATTCATTTAATAATATTAATATTAATATTAATATAATATTAGTGAACATCTCCTTTCGGGGTTCACTATAAATATTTAATAAAATATATATAATTTATAATTCTCATATAATTAATATAATAATTAGGTTTATAAATAAATTATAATATATTATAAACAATATAATAAAATATATTATAAATCTATCTATATAATATATAAATTTATATATACATTAATAATATTTAATTATAATTATTTAAATATTTAATTTATTAATATTCCCCGCGGGCGCCAATCCGGTTGTTCACCGGATTGGTCCCGCGGGGTTTATATTATTTAAATATTAAATATTAAATAATAATTTATATTATATTAATAAATATAATAAATTAAAAATATATGATTAATTATATAATAATAATAATAATTATTTTAATATTATAATTTATAAAATTAATTATATTAATTATATTAATTCTTATTATATAATAATTATTAATAATAATTTATTTTTCTCCTTTCTTAAAATAAATTAATAAAAGTTTAAAAGTTCTTATATTAATAATTATATAATATTATATTAAAGATTTTTATAATATATATATATAAATATATTTATAGATTTATTTAATATTTATATTTCTCCTTTCGGGGTTCCGGCTCCCGTGGCCGGGCCCCGGAACTATTTATATTTATATTTATATTTATATTTATATTCCCTCTTAAGGATGGTTGACTGAGTGGTTTAAAGTGTGATATTTGAGCTATCATTAGCCTTTATTGGCTACGTAGGTTCAAATCCTACATCATCCGTAATAATACATATATATAATAATAATTTTAATATTATTCCTATAAAAAATAAATAAATAAATAATAATAATTAATTAATTAATTAATTAATTTTAATAAATATAAAATATATAAAAATAATAATAATAATAATTATTATTTTAATAATATTATTTATATAATAGTCCGGCCCGCCCCCCGCGGGGCGGACCCCGAAGGAGTCCAACCCTTTTTATTCTATTCTTAAGAAGGGATTTTATTTTATTAATTAATAATAATATATTAAAAATTATAAATAATTAATAATTCTTTATATTTATATATATATATATATATTTATATATTTATATATATATTTTAATAATATTATGATATATTTTATTTTAATAATATTTTTATTTTTATATATAAAATTATAATATTTTATTTTATAAATTATTTATATATAAATTATTAATAATAATTATTTTTTATTTATTTGGGATTTATATTATTATTATAAAGAATATAATGTTATTAATAACTGCAAATAATATCTAATATATTATTATTTATAATAATAAATAATATTATAATAAGGATGCATATTATATATATATATATTATATTTCTCCTTTCGGGGTTCCGGCTCCCGTGGCCGGGCCCCGGAACTATTAATATTAATATATATATATAATAGATAAAAAGTAAGAATAAAAAATAATGAAATTAAAATTATTAAATATAATTTTATCAATAATAAATAAACTTAATAATAATAATAATATTATTATTAATAATCTATTAGATTCATTAATAAATAAGAAATTATTATTAAAGAATATATTATTAGATATAAATAATAAAAAAATAAATAATATAAAAAGAATATTAAATAATAATAATATAAATATTAATAATAAATTACAACATTTAAATAATATAAATAATTGAAATCTACAAATTTATAATTATAATAAAAATATAGAAATTATAAATACTATAAATGATAAATTAATTAATAAATTATTATATAAAATAATAACTTTAAAATTAAATAATATAAATATTAATAAAATTATTATAAGTAAACTTATTAATCAACATAGTTTAAATAAATTAAATATTAAATTTTATTATTATAATAATGATATTAATAATAATAATAATAATAATAATAATAATTATTATATAAATATAATAAATAAATTAATAAATATTATAAATAATAATATAAATAATAATTTATGTAATATTTTAAGTTATTATTATAATAAAAAAGTAACTATTGAACCTATTAAATTATCATATATTTATTTAAATAGTGATATTTTTAGTAAATATATTAGTTTAAATGATATAGATAAATATAATAATGGTATCTTAACTAATTATCAACGTATATTAAATAATATTATGCCTAAATTAAATGATCATAATATTTCTATAAATTATATTAATAATATTAATAATATTAATAATAATAAATATAATAATATAATTAATTTATTAAATAATAATAATAATATTAATAATTATAATAATTATAATAATTATAATAATAATAATAATAATAATAATTATATTGGTAATATTAATAATATTTATAATAATATAACTATTGATAATATTCCTATAGATATTTTAATATATAAATATTTAGTTGGTTGATCTATTAAATTTAAAGGTAGATTAAGTAATAATAATGGTAGAACTAGTACACTTAATTTATTAAATGGTACTTTTAATAATAAAAAATATTTATGAAGTAATATTAATAATAATTATAAATTAAATTATATCCCTTCTAATCATAATTTATATAATAATTCTAATATTAATAAAAATGGTAAATATAATATTAAAGTTAAATTAAACTTTATTTAATATATATATTAATAGTTCCGGGCCCCGGCCACGGGAGCCGGAACCCCGAAAGGAGAAATAAAATAAATATAATATAATAAATAAAATAAATAAATAAATAATATATATATATATATAAATATATAAAATAATATTTACTTTTTATATATATATAATTATATATAAATAAAATATAATATAATATCATATAATTATATAAAAATAAAATTATAATTTATTTATATTAAAAATATTAATTAATTTTTTTATATAATTATTATAATAATAATTTAATTAAAAATAAATATCAAATAAAATTATAAATTAATCCTACTTTTGGATCCTATTTATATTTTATTATTATAAATAATTATTATTGATAGTTAATTAAATAAAAATATATATATATATTACTCCTTTGGGGTCCGCCCCACGGGGCGGGCCGGACTATTATAATTATTATTAATATATTAATTATTAAATTATATAAACCGCCCCCGCGGGGGCGGTTAGTTATTTATATTAATATATTTTATATTAATATATAATACTCTTTTTTCTATTAATATTTTAATATATAATATTAAAAATAAATAAAATAATATTCTTAATTTTTATTCTTTATATTCTTTAACCAAACTCCTTCGGGGTCCGCCCCGCGGGGGCGGGCCGGACTATTTTTAATTTTAATTTTATAAATATAATATTTAATTATAGATTTAATAATAATATATAAAAAATATATATATGGTTAATATATATAAAGATTATAATCTTTTAATTAAATAAAGGAAAATTTATTATATAATTTTTCTCTATAGTTATATATTTAAAACTTATTTTTTTATAAATAATAATTATAATAAATAATATTAATTATTTATTATATAATTAATTGGCCCCCCATGCTGGATTCCGGAATTCCTCCTTCTCGCGAGGTTAACACCTATTATATAACTATAACTATAACTATAACTATAACTATAACTATAACTATAACTATAATTATAATTATAACTATAACTCCTCCTTCGGGGTCCGCCCCGCGGGGGCGGGCCGGACTATAAATATTCATTTTAATAATAATAATAATAATAATATAAATATAAATAATCTAGTCGAAGAATATATTTATTTATTTTAATATAAATAAGAATAAAAAGTTTCAATTAATTTGAATTTGGAATTAAATTATTATTTCATATGGGGTTATGGATTTCGTTCGGAACTCCTTTCTCCTACCTCTATTTATTAATCATAAATCATAAATTATTATTAATTAATAATAATAATTTATTCGAGGTTCATACCTATTTTAATATTAATATTGATAAAATATATATTCATTAAAAAGTATATAATTTATTCAATTCATACTATAATTTTATATTTTTTTTTATTATAATTTAATTATTTCAAAAAGAGTAATTATAATAATATATATCCTTTATTAAATATATATTAATTAATATATATATAAAAAGTAAATATTATTAATAGTTCCGGGCCCCGGCCACGGGAGCCGGAACCCCGGAAGGAGTATATAATTATAAATAATTAATATTTATTAAAATATATATAATTTATAATTTTCATATAATTAATATAATGAATAATATAATACAATGTAATTTAATTTAATTTAATTACATAATAAATTTATTATTATTATAATTATTATTTATTTATTTATTTATTTATTTATTATTATAAATTATAAATATTATTATAATTAAAACCAATTATTAATTATTAATGATAAATAATTAATGATAAATTATCAATAACCAATTAGATTATTTATCGATATTTAATTATATTATATTATATTAGATTATTTATCGATATTTAATTATATTATATTATATTATATTATATATATATATATATTATATTATATTATAAAATTTATTTATAAATATTTGTTTATTTATTTATTTATTGAATATATCCTTCTTATTATTATTTATTATTTATTATTATAAGTATAAACCTTTTATTATAATAATTATAATAATTATAAATAGTCCGGTCCGGCCTAAGAATAATATCTAATATTTATTATTTTTATTTAATTAATAATAATAATTATATTATAGAATTAGATAATTATTTATTATATATTTATAATTTCCTTTATAATTTATTATTTATTATTATAAGTCCCCAGCGAGGGAAGGAGGTATAATAATAGTCCGGTCCGCCCCACGGACGACCCCGAAAGAGATAACAATAGAATTAAATATTGTCAATAAATAATAAATAATGTTTAATATATATTATATTAATATTAATATTATTATTATTATTTTTTATTATATTAATATAATTTATAAAAATATAAAATTATTATCTTTATTATAATTTATATATATATAATATATATATTTATTAAAATATTTTAAGAAATATAATAAAATTAAATTATTTATAATTATTATTATTATTTATATAATAATATATTATTTAAATATTTATATATTATTTTTATATTAATATTTATAGATGGGGGTCCCTATTATTATTGAAAATTATAATTATTAATGGACCCCAGATAGCTTCTTGTTTATCATTTATATATATATATATATTATTAATTATTTTATTCTCCTTTCGGGGTTCCGGCTCCCGTGGCCGGCCCCCGGAACTTTATAATATTATTATTAATTATTTAATTAATATTATAATCATATAATTTAATATTTTATTTAATTTTATTAAAATTTAATATATATATTTTTATTATTATTTAATTAATTTATAAATATAAAATATTCTTAATATTAAAAATAAATAAATAATAAAGTTTATAAATCATATATTATAATTATTTATTATTTTTATATTATATTAATAAAATATTATTATTATAAAAAAAATAGAAATTTTATAATATTTTTATATATTTTTAATTATTATTATTAATATTTATTAAAGAAAATATAAAAACCGAAGGAATATTATAATTATAATTATAATTATAATTATTATTATATTTAATTTATTATTATAATAATAATAATAGTCTGCCCCCCCCCCTCTTTATTTTTATTTTTATTTTTATTTTTATTTTTATTTTAAAGAAGGATATTTAATAATTTATAATATTTAATTCATATATATATATATATATTTTATTTTTTATATATATATTTAATATATTATATTTATATTTATATTTCTCCTTTTGGGGTTCCGGCTCCCGTGGCCGGGCCCCGGAACTATTATTATTATATTTATATTATATTATTTAATTATTTTTTAATAATATATTATTAATATTTTACCTTTTGATAAATAAAAATTTATTAAAAATTTTATAATAAGTATTAAAATATCATAAAAGGATAATATTTATATAAAATGTATAAATTTATAATCTTCTAATTAAATTAAATTAAATAAATAAAATAAAATAAATTAAACTCCTTTTGAGATTCACACCTATTTTATTAAAAATAGGTATTCACTTAATTAAATTAAATTAAATTAAATTAAATTATGGATAATTTATTTAATAAATATATATATTAATTATAAAATAATAGTCCGGCCCGCCCCGCGGGGCGGACCCCGAAGGAGTCTGCCCCTTTTTATTTAATATTTAAAGAAGGATATATTTATAATTTATCATAATATTATTTAATAAGAAATTATTAATTAATTAATTAATTTATTTATTTATTGTTTATATTTATTAATGTTAATATAATAAAAATGTAAAATACTTAATATTATTAATATTATTATATATAATATATATAATAATATATTATATTTATATCTCCTTTATTCCTTTTTTCCCCGCTGGGGACTTATTATATTATTATATATTTCTTCGATGACTTTATATATATTTTATTTTTATAAAAAATATTTATATATTATTATTATTTACAATAATAATTATTAATAGTCCGGCCCGCCCCGCGGGGGGGAACCGAAGGAGTGAGGGACCCCTCCCTAATGGGAGGGGGACCGAACCCCGAAGGAGTCTTTTTTCTATTTATTAATAATAACTATAAATTATATTTAAAATAATAATTTACTTGTTATAATCTTAATGTTCCGGGGCCCGGCCACGGGAGCCGGAACCCCGAAAGGAGAAGTATATAAATATTTACTTGTTATAATTTATTATATATTTATAACCTCCTTCTTAAAATTATCTTTACTTTATAATAAAAATTAATATAATATAATCTGATAATAATCGAATTTTATTATGTTTAATTTAATTAATAGTTCCGGGGCCCGGCCACGGGAGCCGGAACCCCGAAAGGAGTAGACAATTATTATTATTATTATTATTTTACTTATTAATATTAATTTATATTTATATATATAAATATTATTAATTTTATATTAATTTTTTATTAATTATTTATTTTTATATTCATATTTTTTATTAATATTATTTTTATTAATAACTTTTTAAATAATTATAAACTATATATTATTTATATTTATATTTATAATAAATGAAACAATTATAATAAAAATTACAATTACAATTATATTATAATTATGATTACAATAGGGTTAAACATTACCTGTGAACAACTGGTAATGTTGGACCCGTATTATTATTTATTATATTTTATTAATATTATATTAATATTTATATTAATATTAATATTATATTATATTATATTATATTATATTATATTATATATATATTATATTATATTATATTTATAATTATATTATATAATTTATATACTTTTATAATTCTTATTATTATTATTATTATTTATTTATTATTATTTAAATATATTATTATTATATATTAATAATATATATATTATTTTATATATTTTATTTAATATAAATTATTTATATTTTTTATATTTTATTATGGGGGGGGGGTCCCAATTATTATTTTCAATAATAATTTATCATGGGACCCGGATATCTTCTTGTTTATCATTTATTATTCTTATTATTTGGTTTTTATTTAATATTATAATTTATTTTATACAATTTATTATATTGTTTATACCTTATAATTATTATATAATTTATTATATTATTATAATAATTTAATTAATTATATTATAAAATATTAACTAATGTGTGCTCTATATATATTATTCATTCTAGTTTCTAATCACCCACCCCCTCCCCCTATTACTTATATATCTAAAAATCAAAATACATAACATATATTATAAATATATATATATAATTATATAACAATTATTATATATAAAATATATATATATAATATATATTTATAAAATAATAATAATAAATATTATTACTCCATTAGGGGTTTTTGCCCTATACCGTAAACCGAAACTATAATAATATATAATATTATAATAAAGATATTCTTATTTATAATATATTATTAAATAAATTAATAATAATTATAATATATATATAATATATTATAATATATTTATTCGAGAACTTTTTATTTATTATAAAATATTTTATTATTTAGTTTTTTTATTAAACATTTAATAAAAATATAAATGTTAATAATATTATGATTAATAAGTAATAATAAATTTATTTATTTTTATTAAATTACTTATTCGAGGTATTAGTATCAGTATAAGTATAAGTATAAATATCAATATCAGTTTCATAAAAAAATGGGGATAAAAATATATATATAAAATTATAAATAAAAATATTATAATAATTTTAAATAAATAAATATCAATATATTATTATTATTTATATTATAATAAACATTATCTAATAATAGTTCGCCTCGCAGGAGATAATTAGATATAATTATATTTTATTTTATATAAATTATATGATATTATATAATAATAATTATATAATAAGTTAATAATAATTATATAATAAGTTAATAATAATCATATCTCCTTTATAAATGAACTTTTATTAAATATATTTTATTAAATATATTTTTTTTTTATTAAATATATTTTATTAAATATTTAATATATTTTATTAAATATTAAATATATTTTATTAAATATTAAATATAAATAAAGGTTTATATTATAATTCATTATTTATATCTTCTTTATAAATTAATACTCATATTAGATCCTTATTTAATTTATAATCCTTTAAAAAACTTTTAATAAATATAATATAATATACTATAATATAATATATATATAATTTTTATTATTTTTATATTATTATTTATTATTTCTTATTATTATTATTATTATTCATTATAAATTATTATAATATTAAATTCATAATTTTATTTTTTTTTTATAATTAATTAATTAATTAATTGAGATTTATTATTATTATTCTTTATTATTATTTAAATATATTATATATTTCATTATAATAATTATTTAAAAAGTTATTTAATAAATAATTTGATATTATATTTTATAATTAATTTTATTTATTTTATTTATTATATATATTATTATATATAATTAAAATTATAATTACAATTATAACTATAATTAAATTAAATTAAATTAAATTGGATTAAATTAAATTGGGCGCCAAGCCGGTTGTTCACCGACTTGGTCCCAATATAATATGATATAATATAATATACTCCTTCGGGGTTCGGTCCCCACGGGTCCCTCACTCCTTTTTAAAAATAAAAAGGGGTTCGGTTCGGTCCCCCTCCCTAACGGGAGGGGGACCCTCACTCCTTCGGGGTCCGCCCCCGCGGGGCGGGCCGGACTATATGAATATATTATTATTATTATAATTATAAAATTATAATAAATAAAATTTCTTTAATAATTATTAATTAATATTATTAATTTATTAACAAATATTTTATTAATTTTTATTTTTATTAAATATAAATATATAAATATATATATATTTATTTATAATATTATTTATATTTATTATATATTATTATTAAATATATTTTTATTATATATCATTAAATATTAATATATTATTATAGTGGTGGGGGGGTCCCAATTATTATTTTCAATAATAATTATTATTGGGACCCCGGATACCTTCTTGTTAATCAATTATTATATTATTTAATTTATTTTATTTCTTATTTATAATTTATATTATATAATTTATTATATTGTTAATACTTTTATTTATATTATTAATTATATTATATTATTATAATATATTTAATTGATTATATTATAAAATTATAACAAATGTGTGCTTTGTATTTATTGAATAGTTTGGTTCTTATCACCCACCCCCTCCCCCTATTACGTCTCCGAGGTCCCGGTTTCGTAAGAAACCGGGACTTATATATTTGGTAAATAAAAATATAACTTATATAAATATTTAATAAATATATATTAAATATATTATTATTAATAATTTATTATTATATAATAAAATAATAAATATTATTAATGATTTATAATTATATAAATATTATTATTAAATAAATAATTATACTTTCTCCTTTCGGGGTTCCGGCTCCCGTGGCCGGGCCCCGGAACTTAAAAATAATATATATATATAAAAGTATTTTATAATTATTAGTTTAATTATTATTCTTTAATTCTTTTTTTAATTAAATATAAAATCATTTTAGGTTATTAATTTTTATTAAAAATAAAATTTATAATTAATATTTCTTTAAATAAAATAAATAATATTTTTATATATAAAATATATAAATAATAATATTTAGATATATATATATACTTTTTTTATATAAGAATAATATATATAGTCCACATTGGTTGTGGTTGGAAAGAGATAAGAAATATAATATAATATAATAATAAAAATATAATGAATAATAATAATAAAAATTTATATAATAACAAAATAATCCGACCGTAGGAGAGTAGATTATTAATATTATTAAATAATAAAATGTATTAATTATAAAATATAAAATCTATAAATAATTTATAATATAATTTATATTATGATAATAATATATATATTATAATATTTTATATATATATTTATTATATTTATATTTATATTTATATTTATATTTATAAAAAAGTGATATTGATTAATTAATTAATTTATAATTAATAATTATTAATATAAGTTTATTATATATTATTAAATAAGATTTATAATATAATTAATATATATTTTAATAAATATAAAAGATTATATTATATTATAAAAAGTATATTTTATATTTATATTTTTATTTATTATTATTATATATATATATATATATAAGTAGTAAAAAGTAGAATAATAGATTTGAAATATTTATTATATAGATTTAAAGAGATAATCATGGAGTATAAAAATTAAATTTAATAAATTTAATATAACTATTAATAGAATTAGGTTACTAATAAATTAATAACAATTAATTTTAAAACCTAAAGGTAAACCTTTATATTAATAATGTTTTTTTTTTTTTATTTTTATAATTAAGAATAATTATTAATAATAATAAACTAAGTGAACTGAAACATCTAAGTAACTTAAGGATAATAAATCAACAGAGATATTATGAGTATTGGTGAGAGAAAATAATAAAGGTCTAATAAGTATTATGTGAAAAAAATGTAAGAAAATAGGATAACAAATTCTAAGACTAAATACTATTAATAAGTATAGTAAGTACCGTAAGGGAAAATATGAAAATGATTATTTTATAAGCAATCATGAATATATTATATTATATTAATGATGTACCTTTTGTATAATGGGTCAGCAAGTAATTAATATTAGTAAAACAATAAGTTATAAATAAATAGAATAATATATATATATAAAAAAATATATTAAAATATTTAATTAATATTAATTGACCCGAAAGCAAACGATCTAACTATGATAAGATGGATAAACGATCGAACAGGTTGATGTTGCAATATCATCTGATTAATTGTGGTTAGTAGTGAAAGACAAATCTGGTTTGCAGATAGCTGGTTTTCTATGAAATATATGTAAGTATAGCCTTTATAAATAATAATTATTATATAATATTATATAAATATTATATAAAGAATGGTACAGCAATTAATATATATTAGGGAACTATTAAAGTTTTATTAATAATATTAAATCTCGAAATATTTAATTATATATAATAAAGAGTCAGATTATGTGCGATAAGGTAAATAATCTAAAGGGAAACAGCCCAGATTAAGATATAAAGTTCCTAATAAATAATAAGTGAAATAAATATTAAAATATTATAATATAATCAGTTAATGGGTTTGACAATAACCATTTTTTAATGAACATGTAACAATGCACTGATTTATAATAAATAAAAAAAATAATATTTAAAATCAAATATATATATATTTGTTAATAGATAATATACGGATCTTAATAATAAGAATTATTTAATTCCTAATATGGAATATTATATTTTTATAATAATAATAAAAATATAAATACTGAATATCTAAATATTATTATTACTTTTTTTTTTAATAATAATAATATGGTAATAGAACATTTAATGATAATATATATTAGTTATTAATTAATATATGTATTAATTAAATAGAGAATGCTGACATGAGTAACGAAAAAAAGGTATAAACCTTTTCACCTAAAACATAAGGTTTAACTATAAAAGTACGGCCCCTAATTAAATTATATAAGAATATAAATATATTTAAGATGGGATAATCTATATTAATAAAAATTTATCTTAAAATATATATATTATTAATAATTATATTAATTAATTAATAATATATATAATTATATTATATATTATATTTTTATATATAATATATATAATATAAACTAATAAAGATCAGGAAATAATTAATGTATACCGTAATGTAGACCGACTCAGGTATGTAAGTAGAGAATATGAAGGTGAATTAGATAATTAAAGGGAAGGAACTCGGCAAAGATAGCTCATAAGTTAGTCAATAAAGAGTAATAAGAACAAAGTTGTACAACTGTTTACTAAAAACACCGCACTTTGCAGAAACGATAAGTTTAAGTATAAGGTGTGAACTCTGCTCCATGCTTAATATATAAATAAAATTATTTAACGATAATTTTATTAAATTTAGGTAAATAGCAGCCTTATTATGAGGGTTATAATGTAGCGAAATTCCTTGGCCTATAATTGAGGTCCCGCATGAATGACGTAATGATACAACAACTGTCTCCCCTTTAAGCTAAGTGAAATTGAAATCGTAGTGAAGATGCTATGTACCTTCAGCAAGACGGAAAGACCCTATGCAGCTTTACTGTAATTAGATAGATCGAATTATTGTTTATTATATTCAGCATATTAAGTAATCCTATTATTAGGTAATCGTTTAGATATTAATGAGATACTTATTATAATATAATGATAATTCTAATCTTATAAATAATTATTATTATTATTATTAATAATAATAATATGCTTTCAAGCATAGTGATAAAACATATTTATATGATAATCACTTTACTTAATAGATATAATTCTTAAGTAATATATAATATATATTATATATATATTATATATAATATAAGAGACAATCTCTAATTGGTAGTTTTGATGGGGCGTCATTATCAGCAAAAGTATCTGAATAAGTCCATAAATAAATATATAAAATTATTGAATAAAAAAAATAATATATATTATATATATTAATTATAAATTGAAATATGTTTATATAAATTTATATTTATTGAATATATTTTAGTAATAGATAAAAATATGTACAGTAAAATTGTAAGGAAAACAATAATAACTTTCTCCTCTCTCGGTGGGGGTTCACACCTATTTTTAATAGGTGTGAACCCCTCTTCGGGGTTCCGGTTCCCTTTCGGGTCCCGGAACTTAAATAAAAATGGAAAGAATTAAATTAATATAATGGTATAACTGTGCGATAATTGTAACACAAACGAGTGAAACAAGTACGTAAGTATGGCATAATGAACAAATAACACTGATTGTAAAGGTTATTGATAACGAATAAAAGTTACGCTAGGGATAACAGGGTAATATAACGAAAGAGTAGATATTGTAAGTTATGTTTGCCACCTCGATGTCGACTCAACATTTCCTCTTGGTTGTAAAAGCTAAGAAGGGTTTGACTGTTCGTCAATTAAAATGTTACGTGAGTTGGGTTAAATACGATGTGAATCAGTATGGTTCCTATCTGCTGAAGGAAATATTATCAAATTAAATCTCATTATTAGTACGCAAGGACCATAATGAATCAACCCATGGTGTATCTATTGATAATAATATAATATATTTAATAAAAATAATACTTTATTAATATATTATCTATATTAGTTTATATTTTAATTATATATTATCATAGTAGATAAGCTAAGTTGATAATAAATAAATATTGAATACATATTAAATATGAAGTTGTTTTAATAAGATAATTAATCTGATAATTTTATACTAAAATTAATAATTATAGGTTTTATATATTATTTATAAATATAATATAATAATTATTATTATTAATAAAAAAAATATTAATTATAATATTAATAAAATACTAATTTATCAGTTATCTATATAATATCTAATCTATTATTCTATATACTTATTACTCCTTTTTAATTTAATTAAAAAGGGGTTCGGTTCCCCCCCCATAAGTATGATTATAATTATAATTATAATATAAGGGAGGGGTCCCTCACTCCTTACGGGGTCCCGGCTGGACCGAGACTCCTCCCTTGCCTTGCGGGGTGGGGTTGGTTCACACCTTTATTTATTTATAAAGGTGTTCACTAATAAATATATATATATATATATTATATTATAATATTATTTAATACTTAATATATTATATATTTTATATTTAATAAATAAAAAATATTAATAAATAATAATATTAATAATAAAGAAATTATAATTAATACCCTCTATATATAATTCTAATTAATTAAATTAAATATTTATATATAATAATCAATATATTATTAATTTAATAATTATTATAATAGTTCCGGGGCCCGGCCACGGGAGCCGGAACCCCGAAAGGAGTTTATAAAAGATATATTTTTATATTTTATTATATTTAATAAATATTACTTTTTTTATTATTATTTTTATATATTATATAATATTATTAATTTTTATTATAATATTATTTACTTTTTTATTGGATTATTTATTTATTTATTTATTTATTAATTAATTAATTAAATATTTATTAATTAATATATATATTAAATATTAATATTTTATTAAAAAAAGAGATATATGAATAATATATTATGTTATATTATATTATATAATTATATTATTTTTTTATAATATTAATAATTAAAAATAAGAACTTATTTAAAAATTATAATTATGATAATAAATTAATACTTTTTAATTTATAAAAATATAAATATGGGGTCCCGCACTCCTTTGGGGTTCGGTCTCCCCTCCCGTAAGTATAGTATAGTATAGTATAGTATAGTATAGTATAGGGAGGGGTCTCTCACTCCTTCGTTAATTTATATATATTATTAATAATTATTTAATTTTTATTATTTATTTATTTATTTATTTATAATATATATTAAAATATTATAAAATTATTAATATTTATAATAGAATAAATATTATAAAGTATAATTATAAATAATTAATTAATTATTTTAATAATAGTTATATTAGCTTAATTGGTAGAGCATTCGTTTTGTAATCGAAAGGTTTGGGGTTCAAATCCCTAATATAACAATAATAATAATAATAAAATATTAAAATAAATATAATATTTATAAAAAATTTATTAATTTATATAAAAAATATATATATAAATAATAATAAAACATTTTATAATCAATAATTTAATAAATAATCTTCTTATTATAATATTATGTTTAAATATTACTCCTTATGAGGTCCAACTGGACCGAACTCCTCCCTTGCGGGGTGGGGTTGGGTTGGTTCACACCTTTATTTATTTATAAAGGTGTTCACTAATAAGATATAAATATATATATATTATATAATAATAATAATAATAATATATTATTTAATATATTATTAATAAATATAAATAATATTTTAATAATTTTTAATAAATCTAATTTATATATTAATAATTTAATAATCTTAATATTTATTATCATTATTTCATATTTATATTATATAAATATTTATTTAAATAAAAAAAATATTAAAGAGTTTATTTTATTTATTATAAATTATTTAATAAAATATATATAATAATATATAGAATAAAGATATAAATAATTATAAGTATCTAAAGTAGTAAAGGAGATGTTGTTTTAAGGTTAAACTATTAGATTGCAAATCTACTTATTAAGAGTTCGATTCTCTTCATCTCTTAAATAAATAATATAATAATAAAATATTATAAATAAATATATATATATTTAGAATAATTATATAATAAAGGTGAATATATTTCAATGGTAGAAAATACGCTTGTGGTGCGTTAAATCTGAGTTCGATTCTCAGTATTCACCCTATAAATAATAATAATAATATATTTTATTATTCTTAAATTTTATTTATTCTTTATATTATATATATATATAATATTAATATTATTACTTTATAATAACAAAATATTATAATTAATTGATATATATACCAAATATTATTAATTGAAATTAAATAATAAATAAAATATTTATTTCTTTATTAAAATTCTAATTAATTGATTCTTTTTATTGAATATTAAATTCTATTATAACTTATTAATTAATTAATTAATTAATTATAATAATAATAATATTTATTATTAATTATTAAATATTTATTATTATATATAAGATTTAATTTTAAATATTAATAAAAAAAGAATAAAATAAAATAAAATGAATAATATTTCTTTATCTCCTTCGGTCGGATTATTTATTATTATAATATAATATTTAATCAATAGATTTATAATTTATTTAATGAATATTTTATAAAGATGTAAAACAATTCCTTTTTATTATTATAAATTTTTCATTATTTATTAATTTATTTATTTATTCAATATATAAAAATAATTATAAAATGATTAAATAATAATAATAATAATTATTTTATATTACTTCTTATGGTTATGGGGGTCTCGGTTGGACCGGGCTCCTCCCTTGCGGGATGGGGTTGGGTTGGTTCACACCTTTATAAATAAATAATAAATAATAAATAATAAATAATAAATAATAAATAATAAATAATAAATAATAAATAAAGGTGTTCACTAATAAAATATATAAAAATAATTATAAAAAAGATTATTAAAAATAATAATTTAATGATAAATATATATTATATATATTAATATAAAAATAATAAATATAAATATATTATGTAAATATTATATAAATTTGTATATGTATATATTATAATAATGTTATATAAGTAATAATATAATAAAATATTTTATGTAATTTATATATATTTATAATTATAAAATAAAAATATTATAAATAATAAAATTAATAATAATAATAATTTTAATAAAATAAATTATATATTTAATTTTATTATGAAGTTTATACTTAATATAAATTATATTTCCTTTATAAATTATTAATATATCCTTTTTAATAAAATAAAAAGGGGCATTATAAATATTAATAATTAATTTTTTTTATTTATATTTATATATATATTAAAGATTAAATATATTATTAATACTAATTTATAATTTATTATTAATAAATAATTCGGCTTAAATTATAATTTAATAATTTTTATTTATTAATAGTTTCGGGGCCCGGCCACGGGAGTCGGAACCCCGAAAGGAGTTTTATTATTAATATAAAAAGAGTAAGGATAATAATAAATTCTTTTAATTTATTTTTTAATAAAATATAATTTTAAAATAGTTTTTTATAGTCCGGCCCGCCCCGCGGGGGCGGACCCCGAAGGAGTCTGGTATTAATTATAATAATTATATTAATATTATTATTATTTATTATATTATAATATATTTATTTATATTTTATAATATTAATAATTATTTTTATATTTAATAAATATAATATATATTTTATATTTTAATAACTATCTAATTAATAGCTATTTTGGTGGAATTGGTAGACACGATACTCTTAAGATGTATTACTTTACAGTATGAAGGTTCAAGTCCTTTAAATAGCAATAAATATATATAATATATATAATATATATAAATGAGTCGTAGACTAATAGGTAAGTTACCAAAATTTGAGTTTGGAGTTTGTTTGTTCGAATCAAACCGATTCAATATTATAATATATATATTATTTATATATAAATATATAATTATACTCCTATTTTTATATTAATTAATTAATTAATTAATAATATATGATAATATAAAAATTATTGAATTATTAACTCTTATTAATAATAATAATAATCATAATAATAATATATATATATATAGTATATATATAAAAGTTTTATTATATTATATTATATTATATTATATTATATATTTATTTATATATAATTCTTATTAATTGAAAAAAGAATAATTAATAATCTTATTAAAAAATAAATACTTTCATTTTATTTTATTTAATTATAATATATAAATATTAAAAAAAGGATATAAGTTTTTTATAAGATATAATATATATATATATTAAATATAAAGAAGTTAATATTTATATTTTAATTATAAAATGTTAATACTCCTTCGGGGACTTATTAATTAAATTATTAATTAATAATAATTTATGATTTATAAATAATAAATAAAGGAATAAGTATCAATTAATTAATATATTATATTTAATATTTTATATTTAATATTTAATATTTAATATTTTAAGTTCCGGGGCCCGGCCACGGGAGCCGGAACCCCGAAAGGAGTAGTATTAATTATGGATAGTGAGGGTGGATTTAATCCTTTTGTTATGTTATTAATTAATTAATTAATTTATATATATAAAATATTTTAATTAATTTTTATATAAATATATATATATATATATATTAATAATAGTCCGGCCCGCCCCGTGGGGCGGACCCCAAAGGAGTAATATATATTATGTATAAACAATAGAGAATATTGTTTAATGGTAAAACAGTTGTCTTTTAAGCAACCCATGCTTGGTTCAACTCCAGCTATTCTCATAATATTATATATATATATTTCCCTTTCTAAAAATAATAATAATTATATATAATAATAATATAATTATATATATATATATTATAATAATAATAATAATAATAATAATAATAATAAATAATAATAATTATTTTTATTAATAATATTAATATATTATAATTATTAATAAATATTAATAAAAATAGCTCTCTTAGCTTAATGGTTAAAGCATAATACTTCTAATATTAATATTCCATGTTCAAATCATGGAGAGAGTAATTATATTATATTAATAATCCCCCCCATTTTTAATTAAATTAAGAAGTTTAATTTACTATTTAATAATAAATGAAATAATAATAATAGATATAAGTTAATTGGTAAACTGGATGTCTTCCAAACATTGAATGCGAGTTCGATTCTCGCTATCTATAATTAATATTAATATAAATTAATACCCTATAATTAATTAATTAATTAAATACAAAATTATATTAAAACTTATATTATATTATAATATTATATTATTATTATATAAAAATATAATAATAATAATATTTAATTTTATTTAATAATAATATTTTATATAATAAAATAATCATATTTATAATATTTAATATTAATAATAATTTATTATAATTATTCTTTAATATACTTATTTATTATTATTTTAATAAATAAATATAATTCTTATAAATCTATTTATTATAAAATATATTTATATTTTAATAAAATACAATATTATAAATATATATATATATAAATATTTAATAAAAATTAAGATATTTTTATAATTATTCTTTATAAATAATAATAATAATAATAATTTATAATAATCTCCTTGCGGGGTTCCGGTCCCCGTGACCGGGCCCCGAAACTATAATATATTTTTAATATATTTTTATTACTCCTATAATAATTTTTTTTTTATTGTTAAAAAGTATATATAATATAATTAATATATTTCTTTTTATATAAATTATAAATATTATTTTATAATAAAAAAAGTATATATAATATTATATATTTAATAAATAATATAATAATAATATAAATAAATATATATATATTATTAATATATTAAATTTTATAATAATAATTATAATAATAGTAGTAGGTATAAATTTTAATAAAGAGTTTTATTCCAATGGAGTAATAATAATAATAATAATAAAATAAAGGATCTGTAGCTTAATAGTAAAGTACCATTTTGTCATAATGGAGGATGTCAGTGCAAATCTGATTAGATTCGTATATTTATACTTAATATAAAAAAATAAATAATAATCTTTTTTATTATTATATTTATTAATAATAAATTATTTTGTTATTATTATTAATTTATATTAATATTTTATATAAATTATTTATTTAATCTTTCATTATATATTTAATATATTATTAATATTAATTAATATTTTATAATAAATAAATAAAATAAATATTTTAATATAATACTCCTTCGGGGTCCCCGCCGGGGCGGGGACTTATTTTTATATTTATTAATAATAATTAATTTTTATATAAATTTATTATTTCTTAAATATATTTATTATTATTGTTTTTTAATAATCTTATATATAATATATAAAATATATATATATTATATATATATATAAATATAATATATATTATTATAAATATTTATAATCTTATTAATTAGATTATATTATATTAGATCATATTATATTATATTATATTATATTATTAATAGTTTCGGGGATAATATAATATTAGTATTATTAATATTTTTATTTTTATTTTTTATTTAATAGTAAAAAATTATAATTTTATAATTTATTAAATTATTATATAATTTCATTAATATATTTCTTCTTTTTTATTTATTTATTTATTACTTATTAATAGTTCCGGGGCCCGGCCACGGGAGCCGGAACCCCGAAAGGAGAATAATATAAAAAATAATAATAATTTATTATAATTTATTTATTTATTTATTTATTTATTTATTTATTTATTTATTAATTTATTAATTTATTTATTATTATATTTTTTTTTTAATAAAGGAAAATTAACTATAGGTAAAGTGGATTATTTGCTAAGTAATTGAATTGTAAATTCTTATGAGTTCGAATCTCATATTTTCCGTATATATCTTTAATTTAATGGTAAAATATTAGAATACGAATCTAATTATATAGGTTCAAATCCTATAAGATATTATATTATATTATATAATATTATATATTAATAAATATTATTAATTAATTTATTTATTTATTTATTTATTTATTATTAAATAAAAATATTTAATAGTTCCGGGGCCCGGCCACGGGAGCCGGAACCCCGAAAGGAGAATAATATAAAATATTATAATTATTTATATATTAATTATTAATTATTAATTATTTATTATATAAAAAGTATATAATTTTGTATTTTAATATAGGGTTAATTAATTAATTATTAATTTTTTTATAATAAGATAATAATATATTAAAAACTTATTATAAATTTATAAAATAATATTTATTTAATTTGATATTATTTTTAATCTTTCATTAATATATATTTTATTATAAGTAATAATATAGTTTAATTAAATTAATATAAATAAATTACATAAGAATAATATTATAATAATATTATATATTATATAAAGAAATAATAATTTATATTTTTATTTTTTTTATAAATAATATAAATAGTTCCGGGCCCCGGCCACGGGAGCCGGAACCCCGGAAGGAGAAATATTAATATAAATATAATGGGGTTATAGTTAAATTTGGTAGAACGACTGCGTTGCATGCATTTAATATGAGTTCAAGTCTCATTAACTCCAATAATTATATTATATAATATATATATTAATAAATTATATATATATATATATATATAAATATTAAATAAATATTATATTAATAAATAATATAAATTATCTAATCGAAGGAAATATTTATAATATAATATAAATATTTTAATAAATTAATAAATATTATATTAATAAATAATTAATAAATATATAAATTATAATAAATTTTAATATTATTATATAAATTAATTAAATATAATAATTAATGAAATAGAAACTATAATTCAATTGGTTAGAATAGTATTTTGATAAGGTACAAATATAGGTTCAATCCCTGTTAGTTTCATATTATATATCATTAATATATAAAATATAAATATATATATTATAATAATAATAATAATAAATATAAATATAATTATATATATATATATATATAAATAAATAATTATTTAATTTATAATAAATATATATAGTTCCCGCGAAGCGGGAACCCCATAAGGAGTTTTATTATTAATTATATTTAATAAATATTAATTATTAATTTTATATTTATAAATAAATTTATTAACTATTTTTATTAAAAATATTATAATTAAATAATAATATAAATAATTTATAATATAATAATATATACTTATAAATAATATTTAAATCTTATTATTAATTTATAAATCATAAATTATTATTAATAAATATCTCTTTTAGATGAATTAAACTTATATTTATATTTATATTATATATATAGATATAAATCTTAAATAGAGTAAATATATTATAATAATTATATAAATATATATATATTATATTAAGATAATAATATATATATATATTAATATATAAGGAGGGATTTTCAATGTTGGTAGTTGGAGTTGAGCTGTAAACTCAATGACTTAGGTCTTCATAGGTTCAATTCCTATTCCCTTCATAATTTATTATTAATTATATATTATTATAAATCCAATCCATTGAAATTAATATAATCCAATGAATAATTAATTTAATACATAATTTAATATATGAAATTATATATATATATACTTTATAAAAAAAAATTATATAATAATTATATTAATATATTTATATATATAAATAAATAAATAATAATAATTATAATTATAATTATAATTAATTAATTAATAAATAAATAATAATTTATATTATCTTTATAATATATATATATACTTTTATAAAAAAAAAATATAAATAATTCTAAAATGTATATTTCTCCTTTCGGGGTTCCGGCTCCCGTGGCCGGGCCCCGGAACTATTAATAAAATAATAATAAAATAATTATTATCTGTATTTAATAAATTTAATTAAAGAGTTATATTTCTATATATTTATATATTTATTTATTTATTTATTCTCCTTCCGGGGTTCCGGCTCCCGTGGCCGGGCCCCGGAACTAATGAAATATCTAAAATAAGGGTTTTTATTTATTTAATTAATATATATTTATTATTTTATATAATATGTCCTTATAGCTTATCGGTTAAAGCATCTCACTGTTAATGAGAATAGATGGGTTCAATTCCTATTAAGGACGATAATAATATATATATATTTTAATTTATATATTATATATATATATATATATTAAAGAAAAATAATAATATAAAAATAAGTCCCCGCCCCGGCGGGGACCCCGAAGGAGTGAGGGTCCCCCTCCCTAACGGGAGGGGGACCGAACCCCTTTTTATTAAAAAAAAAGGAGTATTAATAATAATAATAAATAAATAATAATAAATAATTTTATTATATTATATTTATTGATATATTTATTGATATTTATTAATTTAAGATTATTCATTAAATATATAATTATTAATAATTTAATATATTTTATAATTTTTATTATATTTTATATAAGAAGAAACTATTTTATATATTATATATATATATATAATTTTTATAAAATGATAAATTTTATATTATAAATATTATTAAAATATTTTTATAAATATTTAAATTATTTATAAAAAGGTATATAATAATAATTATTAATATTATATTATATTATATATTTATTTATATTATATATAATAATATATTTATATATATATTAATTAATTAATAAATTAAATAAGTATCTATATTTTATATTATATTATATTATATTATATTATTTTATTAGTTTCGGAAGGAGAATAAAAAGTATTCTAAATAAATTATATATTTATTATTTCTCCTTTCGGGGTTCCGGCTCCCGTGGCCGGGCCCCGGAACTATTAATATATTATAAATTAATAAAAAATAAATATGTATATATAAATTATATTTATTATGTTTAATTATTTATAATTTATTATAATAAATAGTCCGGCCCGCCCCCGCGGGGGGGGGCGGACCCCGAAGGAGTATAAGATATCTTATTTATATTTATATATAATAAAGAATATTATTAAACTAACACCTATATTATATATATTATATTATATAATATTATATATATATGAATTACTAAGAATAAATTTATAATTAGATAATATTTATATTTATTTATTTATTTAATTAACAAATATATTAATATTTTTAATTAATTAATTAATAATACCTTTATATATATATATATATATATATTAATTTTAATTATATAATTATCTTTTTTTTAATAATCATAAATATATTATATATTTTATATAATAAGATTATAATTTTATAATTATTTATATTTTTTTTTATTAAAAATTATTATTATTATAATTATTATATTATAATTATAAATTATTAAAGAATATATTTATTAATATTTTAATAATTAATATCTTTTATTTATATTTATAAAATAAGGTATAAATATTGATAATAAAGAGTAAATATTGTATTAATTATAATAATAATTATAATTAAGGAGCTTGTATAGTTTAATTGGTTAAAACATTTGTCTCATAAATAAATAATGTAAGGTTCAATTCCTTCTACAAGTAATAATGATTATAATATTTATATATATTAAAATAATATTAATAAATAATTACTCCTCCTAGCAGGATTCACATCTCCTTCGGCCGGACTATTTTATTATTATTATTATTAAATAGATGTTCATTAAATAATTATAAATATAATTTATCTTTTAAATATATATATATAATATAATATTTAAATATATATTATAAATAAATAAATAAATAATTAATTAATTAATAAAAACATATAATGTATATTTATCTATAAAAAATATTAATTAAATTAATATATTATTACAGTTCCGGGGGCCGGCCACGGGAGCCGGAACCCCGCAAGGAGATAAATAAATAAATAAATATAAATAATTATTCTTCTTTAAAATAAAAAGGGGCGGACCGGACTATTTTATTTTTAAATATATATTATATTAATAATATACTATATAAGTATAAATAAAAATTAATAATATATTATATATATATTATATTAATAATAATAATAATAATAATAAATAATAACTCCTTGCTTCATACCTTTATAAATAAGGTAATCACTAATATATTATAATAATAATAATTATATATATTATATATAATCTAAATATTATATATTTTAATAAATATTAATATATATGATATGAATATTATTAGTTTTCGGGAAGCGGGAATTCCGTAAGGAGTGAGGAACCCCTCCCTATACTAACGGGAGGGGGACCGAACCCCGAAGGAGTTTTATTTTTAGTATTTTTTTTATAAAATATATATTTATATGATTAATAATATTATATATATTATTTATAAAAATAATATATAATTTTAATTATTTTTAATAAAAAAAGGTGGGGTTTGGTAATATAATATTTTTATTTTATTTATAATATATAATAATAAATTATAAATAAATTTTAATTAAAAGTAGTATTAACATATTATAAATAGACAAAAGAGTCTAAAGGTTAAGATTTATTAAAATGTTAGATTTATTAAGATTACAATTAACAACATTCATTATGAATGATGTACCAACACCTTATGCATGTTATTTTCAGGATTCAGCAACACCAAATCAAGAAGGTATTTTAGAATTACATGATAATATTATGTTTTATTTATTAGTTATTTTAGGTTTAGTATCTTGAATGTTATATACAATTGTTATAACATATTCAAAAAATCCTATTGCATATAAATATATTAAACATGGACAAACTATTGAAGTTATTTGAACAATTTTTCCAGCTGTAATTTTATTAATTATTGCTTTTCCTTCATTTATTTTATTATATTTATGTGATGAAGTTATTTCACCAGCTATAACTATTAAAGCTATTGGATATCAATGATATTGAAAATATGAATATTCAGATTTTATTAATGATAGTGGTGAAACTGTTGAATTTGAATCATATGTTATTCCTGATGAATTATTAGAAGAAGGTCAATTAAGATTATTAGATACTGATACTTCTATAGTTGTACCTGTAGATACACATATTAGATTCGTTGTAACAGCTGCTGATGTTATTCATGATTTTGCTATTCCAAGTTTAGGTATTAAAGTTGATGCTACTCCTGGTAGATTAAATCAAGTTTCTGCTTTAATTCAAAGAGAAGGTGTCTTCTATGGACAATGTTCAGAATTATGTGGACTAGGACATGCTAACATGCCAATTAAAATTGAAGCAGTATCATTACCTAAATTTTTGGAATGATTAAATGAACAATAATTAATATAAATTTGTTATTAATACTTTTAATAATTATTAATAATTAAATTTTTAAAAAATAATAATAATAATTATAATAATATTCTTAAATATAATAAAAATATAAAAATATATTCTATTCAATCACCTTATATTAATAATATAAATGTTATTAAAAGAAGATATCATACTTCTTTAAATAATAATTTAATTATTGTTCAAAAAAAAAAAAATAATAATGAAGATAATTTAAAATTAAATAATTTAGAAATTAATAATTTTCATAAATGATTAGTAGGATTTACAGATGGTTCTTTTTATATAAAAGGTCTAGAAAGAGATTTAAAATTCCTTTATGGATTCCATTTACATAAAGATGATATCTCCTGTTTAGTCCCGACCCCAATCGGGACCCCGAGGAAGGAGAACATATTAAAAATAATTTAAAATTACCTAATAATATTAATATTAATATTAATATTAATATTAGAGAGCTATCGGTTCAATTACTAGTAACAAAGAAACAATGAATAAGTGATAATTTATTACCTATTTTTGATAAATATCCTTGTATAACTATAAAATATTATAGCTATATAAAATGAAAAGAAGCATTAATAAAAAGTTTAAATAAAGTATCATCAAATAAAGAATTATTAAATTATAAATTATTAATTAATAATTATGAGATTATTGATAATATAAAAATTCCTTATAATCATATAAATGATCATTGAATTTTAGGTTTTATAGAAGCTGAAGGTTCATTACTTATTGAAAGTAAAAGAAATAGTTGTAAATTATTTATTTCACAACATGAAAAAAGTAAAAAAACATTAGAAGCTATTAAAGATTATATTTTAAATAATTGAAAACCTATTGATAATATACTAATATTTATTAAAAATTATTTATTAAATAATTGAAACAATATAATTTACTTATATAAACTTAATAAATGTAATGTTATCAATTTAACACTAGCTAATATAGACTTTTTATATTATGTTATTATCCCTAAATTTAATAGTATAAATTGATATAATATCAAATACAATAGTTTTATAAATTGACAATCTATTATTAATATTTATATAAAAGGTTTACATAAAGTTAATAATAAAGATATTATAAATTATATTGAATATATTAAAAAAAAAAATTTTAAATAAAAAAGGTATTAATAAAATTAATTATAATATTGAATTATATAATAATATTATTAATAATAATAAACCATTATATAATAAAAATTATACATATAGACTTAATAGTATTATTTCATAGTAAAAAGAATATTACAGGTGTAGGAGTATTTGTATATGATTTAAATAATACATTAATTATAACATTTACAGGATATGTACCTGCTAGTTTACATTTTAATTGTTCTCCTTTTCGGGGTCCCGACTGGGGCCGGGACTAAACATGAAATTGCTAAGTATATTAAAAATGGTAATATATTTATAAATAAATATATTTAAAAAAATATTTTATTAGATTAATTATTATTTTTATTTATTCTTAAAATTAAAAAAGGAGACTTTTTTATATTTATATAAATTATATATAAATTATTCTTTTATTATAAATATATAAAATTATTTTCTTTTTATTATTTTAATAATAAATTAATTAATTAATTCTTCATAGCTATAGCCATAATTTTTAATAATATTCTTTTATTCTTTATTATTATATATATATTTATTATTTATTATTATAGAATTTATATTTATAAAAATATATAATATTTTATTTAAAATAAATAATGATTAATTTATAAAATATATATTAATTAAGTTTTGGGCCCCCGGATACGGGAGTCGGAACCCCCAAAAGGAGTTATTATATTTATAATTAAATCTTTAAATAATATATCTTAAATTATTATATTGATATTAATATTATATTGATATTAATATTAAATATATATTTAATATTTAGCTTATTATTTTATAAAATTATATTTATATATTATAATATAATTAAATATATTATAAATTTAATAATTTAATAAAAATATTCTTTTTATAATTATTATAATAATTAAATAAATAAATAAATAATAATAAGAATAATTAATGTATAATTTTTTATAAATATTATATATTTTTATATTAATAGTTCCGGGGCCCGGCCACGGGAGCCGGAACCCCGAAAGGAGAAATATTAATAAAATAAAATAAAATTATAATATAATTAAATTATAAGAATTATATTTACTCCTTTTATAATTTATATTTATAATATAATATAATATAAAATAAATATAATATAATATAAAATAAATATAATGTAATAGGTATTCACTCCTCTTTGGGGTGAACTTAATATTATATCTTAAATAATTAATATAAATATAATATATTATTTAATAATAATAATAAATAAATAAATAAATAAATAAATTAAATAAATAATAATATTATTATAATTACTTTTTAATAAATAATATTAATATAATATTATATTAGTATTATAAATAGACTTTTTATTATTTTATATATAATATAGAAATATATTATATAATTATTATTTTTAATTATAAATAAAATATAATTATTATTTATTATATAATTTATATAAATATATATATATATTTATTATATATATAAATATAAATATAAATATAATAATTAACTTTATATAGAAATTCTCCTTACGGGGTTCCCGCGAAGCGGGAACTAATAATAATAATAATAATAAATATAAAATAGTCCGGCCCGCCCCCTGCGGGGCGGACCCCGAAGGAGTGAGGGACCCCTCCCTATACTTACGGGAGGGGGACCGAACCCCTTTTATTCTTAAGAAGGAGTGAGGGACCCCTCCCTATACTTATACTAATGGGAGGGGGACCGAACCCCGAAGGAGTGAGGGACCCGTGGGGACCGAACCCCGAAGGAGATGTTCATTAAATAATTAAATATATATAATTAATAATATTAAAGTTTTATATATATTAATATATTATAAAAGGTTTATATATATATAATAAGATAAGTAATAAATTAATTAATTAATAATATAAAAATATATATTATATATTATGTTTTATTTATATATATATATATATTATGTATTATTATATAAAAATATATATATATTATATTATAAGTAATAATAAGTATTATATTATATATAGCTTTTATAGCTTAGTGGTAAAGCGATAAATTGAAGATTTATTTACATGTAGTTCGATTCTCATTAAGGGCAATAATAATAATATATTAATTAATAATTAATTTATAATAAATATATTATAATAATTAATATATATATATAATATATTTAATACAAAGAAAATATATATTATATCTCTTATTTATTTATTAATATTTTAATAAATATAATATTATAAAAAAAAGTTTATATATTTATAAATATAAATAGTTCCGGGGCCCGGCCACGGGAGCCGGAACCCCGGAAGGAGAAATATAAATATAATATAAGTTTGGTATTCATTTAATTATATTATTTAATTAAAAATATTCTAAATAAGAATAAATATCAATAAAGGAGTTATAAATATATATATATATTAATATATATATAAAAATATATATTATTATTAGTTCCCGCTTCGCGGGAACCCCGTAAGGAGTTTTATTATAATAAAATTTATATATATTTAATATATAATTATAAAAATATTATATAATAAATAATAAATAATTATTAATAATAAATAAATATAATAATAATATTATAATAAATTTATAAATGATTATAATAAATTTATATTAATTTTTTATTTTGTAAATACTAAGATTTGAACTTAGATAATATGCACCTAAAAACATACATTTTACCATTAAATTATATTTACCTTATTAATTATATAAATTTTATTAAATATATAATATATTAATTATATAAAAATTATTAAATAAATATATAATATATTATATATAATTTATAATATATATATTATAAATATTATTATATATAAAATATAATATACTACTTATAAAAATATATATATATATATATAAATATATATATAAATAAATATTTTATATATTAAATTAAATAATTATTAATAAATTTAATTATAAAGTATCATTTTCAATAGGAATATTAAGAAGGTTATAATAATTATATGAATTATTATAATTATATATATATAAATAAATAAAATAATAATTATAATAATTAATAAGAGTTTTGGATATATATCTGTGGAGTATATATTTTATAAAGGAGATTAGCTTAATTGGTATAGCATTCGTTTTACACACGAAAGATTATAGGTTCGAACCCTATATTTCCTAAATCTAGATATAATATTATATCTATCTTAATATAATAATATTTATTTATTTATTAAATAAAAAAAAAAATAAATAATATTAATTAATATAAGATTCTTTTTAATTATAATAATAAATAAATAAAAAGAAGATATTATCAATGATTTATATTAATAATAAATATAAATAATAAAAAATATATATAATATAATATAATAAATATATTTCCTTTAATATTAATAAATTAATAATAATAATAATAATAATAATAAAATATTTAAATAAATTATATTCAATACAAATTAATTATTTATATTATTAATAATTGAATAAATAATCCGATCGAAAGAGATATTAATTCGATTATATTATTTATTTAATTATATTTAATTTAAATATATAAATTAATATATATATATTGAATTATATATAAATTTATTTTATAATTTTATAAATAATATATTATTATAAATATTTAATATAATTTATATTATTATTAAATAAAAGATTTATTAAATTAATATTATTATTTAATTTTTATTATATAGTTTTGAGGATAATATTTTATTAATATTTTTTTTTTATTTATTTATTTAATTATATTATATATATAATATATATATAACAATAAATTTATGACACATTTAGAAAGAAGTAGACATCAACAACATCCATTTCATATGGTTATGCCTTCACCATGACCAATTGTAGTATCATTTGCATTATTATCATTAGCATTATCACTAGCATTAACAATGCATGGTTATATTGGTAATATGAATATGGTATATTTAGCATTATTTGTATTATTAACAAGTTCTATTTTATGATTTAGAGATATTGTAGCTGAAGCTACATATTTAGGTGATCATACTATAGCAGTAAGAAAAGGTATTAATTTAGGTTTCTTAATGTTTGTATTATCTGAAGTATTAATCTTTGCTGGTTTATTCTGAGCTTATTTCCATTCAGCTATGAGTCCTGATGTACTATTAGGTGCATGTTGACCACCTGTAGGTATTGAAGCTGTACAACCTACCGAATTACCTTTATTAAATACTATTATCTTATTATCTTCTGGTGCTACTGTAACTTATAGTCATCATGCCTTAATCGCAGGTAATAGAAATAAAGCCTTATCAGGTTTATTAATTACATTCTGATTAATTGTTATCTTTGTTACTTGTCAATATATTGAATATACTAATGCTGCATTCACTATCTCTGATGGTGTTTATGGTTCAGTATTCTATGCTGGTACAGGATTACATTTCTTACATATGGTAATGTTAGCAGCTATGTTAGGTGTTAATTATTGAAGAATGAGAAATTATCATTTAACAGCTGGACATCATGTTGGATATGAAACAACTATTATTTATCTACATGTTTTAGATGTTATCTGATTATTTTTATACGTACTATTTTATTGATGAGGTGTTTAATAAAAAAAATATTTATTTAAAATCAAAATTTAATAAACATAAACTAAATATGTATAATACATCACTTTGTAAGCTTAATTTTAATTTAGTTGGGTTTACCAATATGAATAATATAAAAATATTACCTATTATTAATAATAATATTTTTATTAGAAATATACATATAGATAATAAATCTTTAATTATAGCAGATAATAAATTATATAATAATCTTTTATTAAATAAGATTAAAGATACTCTATTTATATCTATAAAACATTTTAAGAATTGATTATCAGGTTTTGTAGTTGGAGATGGTTATTTTGGTATTAAAAAGAATATGCTTCATTCTTTTAATATTCTATAAAAAAAACTCCTTACGGGGTTCCCGCGAAGCGGGAACTGGATATTATTCTATTAGAGAATATTAAATATTATTTAAATTTACTTAGTAAAATATATGTAGATAATAAATATAATAAAGTACAATTACATCTAGAAAAATTAAGTATTATTATTGAAAAAATTATTCCTTTATTTAAAGAATATCCTTTATTAAGTAATAAATATTATAGTTTTGAACAATGATCTAAAAGTGCTGAAATAATTTATTATAATAAGGATAAATCATTAGCTAATAAAATTATTATAAATAATAATTTAAATAAAGGTTTAGTTTTATCTAATAGTAAAATTCCTTTTAATAAAATAAATAAATCATTTATTTTAGGATTTATTGAAGCTGAAGGTACTTTTAATATTTGTATAAAAAATAATTCATGACAATTACTTATAAAATTAGATCAAGTAACTCTTAATAATGAAGTATTAAAACATATTGCTAAAAATATTGAAACTTGAACATTTATAGATAATATAAAAGTACCTAATTCTATTAAAGAATCTTTAAAAGATATTGAATATTCAACTATTAAATTAAATAGTATTAAACCTTATACTAATTTAAATAATATTCTTAATCTTTATTCTTTATTAAAATATAATAAAATTGATTTATTATATTATATTATTTGTCCTAATTTAAATAAAATAAAATGATTTTCTACTCCTTACGGGGTTCCCGCGAAGCGGGAACTCCTTACGGGGTTCCCGCGAAGCGGGAACTAAATATATTAATTTTATTGCATTTATAATAGCATTAGAAATTATTATTAAAGGTTTATATCATACTGATAAAGGTCATAATTTTATATTAAAATTGGATGAATTATCTAATAGTAATTTACTTGATATTAATCATTTACCTTGAAATATATATTCTGAATTATTAAAAATAGATCCTATTTATGATTTAAATATACCTCATAGAATAAATTGTCAAAATTATGCTATATCTCTTAGATATAATAAACCAGTGAAAACTGGAGTATTTATTTTTGATTTAAATAATAACTATATTATACTAGTAGGTGGTCAAGCTAAAACTGCTAAATATTTTAATGTTAAACTTAGTGAAGTAGTTAGACATATTAGAAATAAGACAATCTTTTTAAATAAATATTATTTAAAACCTCTTAAATAATAAAATTTAACACATATAACCAACCCTTAAAATTATATATCTAAATGATTAATATATATATTATTAATAATTAACAATAATTAATATATTATAATTTATATATATATATTTTATATTATTATAATAATATTCTTACAAATATAATTATTATATATTATTCCTTCAAAACACCTAACGGGGTTCCCGCGAAGCGGGAACTAATAATAATATAATCATTATACTCTTTTTTCATTTACCTTTTATAAAGATAATTAATAAATTTATTTAATATTTATAAAAAAAAATATAATATTAATATAATATAATAATGTAATTATTTATATTTTTATATTCCTTCGAGGTCACCGCCTCACCTCCAGCGGGACTTTTTTAATATGATATAATATAATATAAATATTATTAATTTAACTAATATATAAATTCATATATATATATATATTATTAATATTATTTTATAAAAAATATTTTTATTTGATTATTATTAAATATTATATAAAAATATTAATATATTATAAATATACTATTTATATAATTATTTTTTGAAGTGAGCACCTATTTTATATATATTTTATATATATTTTATTATATTTTATTAAAAATAGGTGTGAACCTCCATGAGAGAGGAATGAATACCTATTTTATAAAGTATATTTTATATTCTATATATTATAAATATGAACCAAAAAAAGGAGTTTAAAATTTAATTAAATTTAATTAATTGAATTTCTTTATTATTATTATCATAATTATTAAACCCTTTATTAATATAATAATATATTATTTATTATCAGAATTCCTACCCTTTTTATAATTTATATCTTTAATAATATAATTAAATATAAAATGTTTATTAAATATTATATAAAAAAAAATAAAAGTATATATATATATATAAATGATAAATAACAAGGAATTCACACTTATATAAATTTAAATATAAAGTCCCAAAAGAAGTATTCATTAAATAAATTATCATTAATTAATTATAATAAACTTATTTAATATTATTAAAGATTAATTTATAATAATAATTATTATTATTATTATTAATAAAAATATATAAATAATTAAATAGTTCATATATTCAAAAGAATTAGAATTAAACTTTAATAAGTGTATTTAATATATAGAATATTAATAGAATATTTATTCTATTTATATATATATATTTATATATATATATATTAAATAATATTATTTATATTATATTTTATATATATATTATTAATATAAAAAGTATATTATATGTATTATATATATTATATATTATATATTTAATAATATATTACTCCTTTGGGGTCCGCCCCACGGGGCGGGCCGGACTATTATAATTAATAATTTTATAAAGTTCCGGGGCCCGGCCACGGGAGCCGGAACCCCGAAAGGAGAATAAATAATTATATATCTTCTTCTTAATTAAATTAAATTAAATTAAAAAGGGGTTCGGTCCCCCTCCCGTTAGGGAGGGGGTCCCTCACTCATTCAAACTATAATTTAATATATTATGATATTATTTATAATTTATAATATAATGTATAATATTATATTATAAATATTATATAAAAATAAAATGATATATATAATAATAATAATAATAATAATAAAAAAATAGAATAGAATAATTTTTATTATTTTAGTATATATAAGAATTTAATAAGTTATATTATTGCGGACACCGTTACGCGGAGTGGGGACTATTATATTTTACCTATATATATTAATATTATTATAATTTCCTTCTTTAAAAGAAAAAAGGAATTCGAGAACTTATTATTATATTAATATATTAATAATAAATAATAATAAATAATAAAAAAGTAAATAATTATAAATTATATAAAAATATAATTTTATTATTAAGAAAGGAGTTTAAATATAAAATATAATATTATCATTAAGTTCTAATAAAGATATATAATGAAGATCTATTAGAACCTAAAAAGAATATTAATATATCTATTATAAAATAATAATAATAAATATAAATATAAAAATAAATTGTAATATTTATAAATAATAAAAAAAAAAATAAGGAATATATTAATTATTAATAATAAATAAATTATATTAAAATATAATATTATTATTAAATTAAAGAATTATATTAAATATATTTATTAAAATTTTATAAATAAGTTAATATTTTATTAAATAATATTTATAAATAATAAAAAAAATAAGTATATAATTATTAATATATTAATTTATTATGTTATATATTTATATATTTCAAATATATAAGTAATAGGGGGAGGGGGTGGGTGATAATAACCAGAATATTAAATAAATACAGAGCACACATTTGTTAATATTTAATAATATAATCAATAAATATATTATAATAATATAATATAATTAATAATAAATATAAAGTATAAACAATATAATAAATTATATAAAATAAATATAAATTAAAAATAAAAACTAAATAATTAATATAATAAATGATAAACAAGAAGATATCCGGGTCCCATGATAAATTATTATTGAAAATAATAATTGGGACCCCCACAATAGAATAAAAAATAAAAAGAATTAATAATATATAAATAATATAAATATATTATATATATAATATAATATATATATATATAAAATAATAAATTATATAATATAATATATATATATATAATAATAAATTATATATATATATATAAAATAATAAAAATAATAATCATATGAATTTTATAAATATAATTATTATTAATAATAATAATAATAATAATAAAGTCCGGTCCGCCCCGCGGAGGGGGCGGACCCCCGAAGGAGATAATAATTTATAAAAATTAATATTTATTTTATGTAATATTAATATTAATATTAATATAATATAATATAATACGGATTAAATATTACCAGTTGTTCACAGGTAATATAAAATCCTATTGTTTCACCTATTATTAATTAATAAAATAAGTATATATAATAAAATTTAATAAAAAAAAATAATTATATAATAAATATATATATTATAATATTAATAAATATAAAATATAATTGATATTAACATTATATAATTAATAATATAATCAAATAATATAAACCCCGCGGGCGCCAATCCGGTTGTTCACCGGATTGGGATTGGGATTGGGATTGGTCCCGTGGGGAAATATAAATATAATATAAAAAGTTTTAATTATTAAAATTATATAAATATTATTTAATAAAAATAAAAATAATAATAATAATAATAAAGTCCGGCCCGCCCCGCGAGGGCGGGGCGGACCCCGAAAGAGATAAATATTTATATTTTTATTTATAATTATATATAAATAAAAGTTTATTAAAATTTATAATAATAATATAAAAAAGTATATAATAAATTTATTATAAATAAATAAATATTTAGTAATAATATTTAATAAAATTATAAATATTATAAAAAAAATATTAATAATAAATAATAAATATATAATATAATATAATATAATAAATTAATAACAATAAGATATCCGGGTCCCCTAAATAATTATTATATAAAATAATAATTGGGACCCATACATATAAATATAAAATATTTTAATATTTATATATAAATAATAATAATATATATTTATATTATAATATAACCCCTTCCAATTAATATTAATATTAATATTTAATTACTTCCTTAAAAAAATAATAATTAATTAATTGATTTTTATATTAATATAAAAAAGTTAATATATATATTTATATATAAATAATATAAATTAATATAAAGATAATAAGTCCCCGCTTTCAGCGCAGTGAGGGACCCCCTCCCGTAAGTATACGGAAGGGGGAACCGAACCCCAAAGGAATAATAAATAATAGTATGTATTTAAATAATATTTAATATACTATTTTTTTATTATTTTTATTATTATAATATATTTATAATAATATATTTAATTATAATTTATAAAAAAAGAGATATAATATTTTATTATATATAATATTAATATAATACAAATTAACATTATTTAATTATTATTAATAATATTTAACTTTATTATTATCTTCTTCGGTTGGATTATTATTACTATTTATTTATTAATAATAAATAATAAATTATAAAGTCACTGAAAGAGTGAAGAATTTTTCCATGGGATAATTCCAAAGGATAATATAAATATTATAAAATTTTTATTAAATAATATAAAATTCAATAAAATAATTTTAATTAATTAATTAATTAATATAAAAATAAATATTTTTAATTAATATTAATATTAATAGTTCCGGGGCCCGGCCACGGGAGCCGGAACCCCGGAAGGAGAAATATAAATATAATAGTATAGTATATAGGAAGTTAATAATAATATAAATATTATATAATATATATATGTATATATATTATATAATTAATTTTCTCCTTTTGGATTTACATCTTAATAAAATATAAAATATAAAATGTTATTAACAATAAAAATTATTAATCTTTATAATATTAATAATAGTAAATTTATTTATATATCTCCTTTAGGATGAATTATTTTTATTAAAAAAAAATATTAAATATTATAAATATATTATAAATATATTATAAATATATTATAAATATATTATAAATAGAATATAATATAATATTATATATTATAATGATAAAGATTATATATATTTTCTTTTTTTTTTATTTATTATTTTTAATAAGTAAAAATTATATTATATATATATATATTAAATTTTATAAGTAATATAATATAAGTATTAATTATATAAATGCAATATGATGTAATTGGTTAACATTTTAGGGTCATGACCTAATTATATACGTTCAAATCGTATTATTGCTAATAAATTAATATATAATATCTCCTTTCTATAAAAAGTATAATAAAATATATTATAAGAAGAATATATTATATAATATAATAATTATATTAATAATATTAATAAATAATATATAAATAATTATAAAAAAGTATATAATATTAATCAATTAATTATAATAATAAATATAAATAATATATTAATTTTTAATTAATTTGAATAAGATATTTATATTATTAATAGGAAAGTCATAAATATATAAATTATATTATATAATTAATATAATAATAAAATAAATTATATATTTTATTTATAATATTATTTCTTTATAAGATAAATATTATCTAATTAATAATTAGATTGAATAATATTTATAAAGAAATATATATATATATATAAAGTCATTATATAAATTAAATTATAATTTAAATAAATTTTATATAAATTAATATAATATTAATAAAGTAATTAGTATAAATAAATAATATGAAAATAAAACTTAATAAATATATAAATATAGTCCGGCCCGCCCCCCGCGGGAGGCGGGCGGACCCCGAAGGAGTGAGGGACCCCTCCCTAATGGGAGGGGGACCGAACCCCTTTTTAAGAAGGAGTCCATATATATATATTAATAAAAAGTAATATATATATATATATTGGAATAGTTATATTATTATACAGAAATATGCTTAATTATAATATAATATCCATA